AACTATAGAATAAATAAGTAAATATTTGGGTGGATTAGAGGGCTCAGACAAAAGTATAGTAGATTCAATTTTTGCGGCTTTGATGGAGAACTTAGGGTAGGGTATAAATGCAAGAATGTTAATTTAATAGATAGAGTGAGTGTATAATAATATAGCTCTAAACTAGCCTTCTTTAAAAGAAGATTAGTTTAAAGCTATATTATTTGATAATATATTTATTAATATATTATTATATAATGATTAACCTACAACAGAAGGTGCAGAAATCGCAACTGGAAGAATTTCGTTAGATGCTAAATCTAATGGGAAATTATGAGCGTTACGTTCGTGCATTACTTCCATACCTAAATCTGCACGGTTGATGATGTCAGCCCATGTGTTAATAACACGACCTTCACTATCTACAACAGATTGGTTGAAGTTAAAACCGTTTAAGTTGAATGCCATAGTACTTACACCTAAAGCTGTTAACCAAATTCCAACTACAGGCCATGCTGCAAGGAAGAAATGTAAAGCTCTAGAGTTGTTGAAACTAGCATACTGGAATATTAAACGACCAAAGTAACCATGAGCAGCTACGATGTTGTAAGTTTCTTCTTCTTGACCGAATTTGTAACCGTAGTTAACAGATTCAACTTCGCTTGTTTCACGAATTAAACTTGAAGTTACTAAAGATCCGTGCATAGCACTGAATAAAGAACCACCAAAAACACCAGCAACACCAGCCATATGGAATGGGTGCATTAAAATGTTATGTTCTGCTTGGAAAACAATCATGAAGTTAAATGTACCTGAGATACCTAAAGGCATACCATCAGAGAAGCTACCTTGTCCGATTGGGTAAACTAGGAATACTGCAGAAGCTGCTGCTACTGGAGCAGAGAATGCTACGAAAATCCAAGGACGCATACCTAAACGGTAGCTTAGTTCCCACTCACGACCCATCCAACAAGCAACACCGATTAAGAAATGGAATACGATTAATTGGTAAGGACCACCATTGTATAACCACTCTTCAATTGAAGCAGCTTCCCAAATTGGGTAGAAATGAACACCAATTGCGTTTGAACTAGGTATAACAGCACCACTGATGATGTTGTTACCGTATAATAAAGATCCAGCTACAGGCTCACGAATACCATCGATATCTACAGGTGGAGCTGCGATGAAAGCGATGATATAACAAGAAGCTGCTGTTAATAATGTAGGAATCATTAAACAACCAAACCAACCAATGTATAAACGGTTTTCAGTACTAGTAATCCAAGTAGCAAATGTTCCCCAGTCTCTTTTTTCTTCGCGTCTTTCTAAAGTTGCAACCATAATAATTTTTTTAGATCAATTTTAATTCTTCTCAGGTAATTTATAGCTTTTAATTTATTAAAGGCAAATTAGATCCTGTTACTATACATTATAGTTATTTATTATGTAAAATAAAAAAAAATTTTATACACTTTAACATTACAATGTACTGTGTTGCATAACGTTGCTATCATATCCAGTCTAGATTTTATAAAGTTCTACAATAGATTATAGTACCTCCGTAAAATCTATTTGCCAGGAGCTTGACATGTAATAGGTAAATTTTTATAAAAAAACACATTCTTCGCTTGTTCCATTATCGAGGCTCTATAAATTTAAGAATTACTATTCTCACCCCTATCAACCTCCCCCAGCTAATATCCTCTTTATTTGGACAAGTAAATTATTTTGTTTCAAATAAGAAAATCTTTTAAAGTCTAATAATTTTTAATATACGAAATGTATAACTTGACGCATTAAAGAAAATTGTACTAGGATAATATTGTCCATTATTTCATTTTTATTTTTATAATATTGATTTTTAACCACTAGATTTTAGTTTTGATAAAGTTAAAATAAACATATTAGAAATAAATATGTTTAGTTTTAGCCTTAGCTCTAAAATACTTATACTAATTAATCAAAAAGAAATTTATATATATTCTAAAAAGAAAGCTCAGATAATAAAATGTTAGAAGTTTCAAAAATTAAATATTAGTTATCTACAAGATTAAAAAAAGGATAAAAGAAATGTCAATTGTAAGTGAAAATATCGGTTTGGTTAGTAATAGTGTATTCGTATCCTGTTTTCTTTGTACTGCAGCCTATTGGAGTATTATATCTATGAGAGACACAAAAGTTCTACGAAACATAGCAAAGATTACTTCACGCTTTGCAACTCTAAGTATTTTTGTTCTTTTAACTGATCGTTGGTTAGAATTTGGTTATTTTCCTTTAAGTAATTTATACGAGTCCTTGCTATTCTTATCGTGTTTATTATTATTTGTTTATCAAGTTCTAGAATATAAAATTCAAAGTCCAGTGTTTGGTGGTATTATTATGCCAATTGTCTTATTTATTACGGCCTTTGCAGTATTTAAGTTACCTCTTGAAATGCAGAAAGCAAGTGCATTAGTTCCTGCATTACAATCCAATTGGTTGATGATGCATGTTAGCTTAATGATGCTAAGTTATTCTTTATTAATTGTTGGTTCATCATTAGCAATTCTTTATTTGGTTGTTTTCTTAGAATTTGAAGATTACGTAAGGACAATGCCAATAAGAACCGCTGCATACGAAAAATCTATTAGACAAGACTTAGGATTAAAAAGTCGAGAAGAGTACTTAAATTTAGGATTACACTTAATTTATAAAGAGGAACAAGACATTGTTCTAAATATTCGGACAAATTTTTTATATAATATAGATAGTTGGAGCTTCCGATCTATAAGTTTAGGATTTCCTTTCTTAACAATTGGCATAATAGCAGGAGCTGTTTGGGCAAATGAAGCTTGGGGATCATATTGGAGCTGGGATCCTAAAGAAACTTGGGCCTTAATTACTTGGTTAAATTTTGCTGCATATTTACATGTTAGATTAATAGTAGGGTTAAACGGTAAAATACCAGCTATTATAGCTAGCCTTGGATTCTTTGTTGTTTGGATTTGTTATCTTGGAGTTAATTTTTTAGGACAAGGTTTACATAGTTACGGTTGGTTTGTATAAAGTCAAACTATTTGTAATTATTCTAGAATATTTCTAAAAAGTTGAAAATATTGATTACCTACCCTACTTAAATATAATTTTATAATTAATTATTTTCTTAACTTCTACAAAAGAATAATCAAAGGTTTTGTTTATTTTAATAATCTAAATCAAACTTTTTTTTTAATTTTTAAATTAATGCATAAAGACGAAATGAATTTTAGATAAAGTCATACCTTGTCATATGCTGTATACTATAGTAATATCTAACTCTATTTTATTGAATATAATTGTTCGATATTATTTTTACAAACAGATTAATAAAGTATGGAAATCATATTACTAACAAAGTTGCCAGAGTTATACTCGATGTACAGCCCAATTGTAGATATTTTACCAATTGTACCAGTTCTTTTTTTATTACTTGCCTTTCTTTGGCAAGCTTCAGTTGGTTTTAGATAAAATACTTCAAAATACTAATTCTGTCGAACCTTTAAAACTACCCGATTTAATATTATATTAAGAATATTAAGAGTTTAACTATAATAAAATTGATTTTTTATTTAAAGCTGGTAAGCTTAATATCCCAATTATTTTAATAATCATTTCTTTATAATAATAATATTATATTATGATTGAACCTCTTCTTTTTGGTATGGTACTTGGACTTATTCCAGTAACTTTAATTGGTTTATTCGTTGCAGCTTTTCTACAATATCGCCGTGGAAATAAGCTTGGTCTCTAGGGGTATATATATATAGAATCTAAGGTTTTCCTTTTATATTCTATATATTAATATTATACCTTTTTTTTTTTAGAAATCACTGTAGTCTTAAAGAAAAAAAGGTATATACTAAAATTAACATCAAAGGTTATAAAAGTATTTTATATATTTATCTAGGATAAATTCAATTTAACCTAGCAATAGATATTCTAAGATACTAACAAAGTATAAAACATCATAAATAGATTATTACCTGTCGCATTTATCTTACCTGTCGCATTTATCTTTTCCTTTTTTCTTATAAGAAATTTCCAATATCTTGACCTACTATCATAATATATAGAACTAAAATTGTTTATAAATAAAAGTTGTACAGTTAAATCCCTGTTAGATATTAATATGAATTAAAGACTCTTCATACTTTTTATAAACTACAAAGATCAAAAGAACCTTACTCTATGCTCCAAATAGACAGAAAATGGGTAAGGAGGGGTTTAAGAGCCTATTATTTTGGGGTTCGGGAGCTATCGTGTCGAAGCTTAGGATAAATTACTAGATTCTCGATCCATGTTAACAAAAAGTCAACATAGATTTTGGAGTATGTGCCCTTATTTTCTCTTTTACTTTAGCAAATCAACATTTTTCTTATCGCTTTTGTATCTGCCTTGCTTACGACAACAAGTTTAGCTAAATTTTTCTTTTGTTTAGGGGACTTTTTTTCTAATAAATGACCTTTAAAAGCTTTACGTCTAATAAACCGTTTACCTGCAATTAACTTATAACGCTTTTTCGCGGCTTTTCTAACTTTTAATTTTGGCATAGTTTTTCTATTATTTATATCATTTTTATATCGTAAATTAAAATTATGAAGAATAAAAATATTATTATTTTTCATAAATTATAAAGTTTATATTCTAAAGCTTTATAAAGATATTGTATCATCGCCAGGTTCCCAATCACTAGGGCAGACCTCATCAGGATTTTCTGTTATATATTGTATTGCCTGTAAAATCCTTAAAGTTTCGTCAACACTACGTCCAAAAGATAAATTATTGGTTGTTGAATATTGAATCACCCCTTTTTTGTCAATAATAAATAGACCTCTTAAAGCAACCCCTGACTCATCCAAAATATTATAGGAATTACTAATTTCTTTTTTTATATCAGAAACTAGAGGGTATTCTAGTAAACCAACCCCACCATCTTCCCGTTTAGTTTGCGTCCATAATAAGTGTGAATATTCACTATCAACAGAAACTCCTAAAACTTCAGTATCTAAAGAACTAAATTCTTTGAAACGATCACTAAAGGCAGTTATTTCTGTAGGACAAACAAAAGTAAAATTTAATGGATAAAAGAATAGAACAACATATTTTTTTTTACGATAATCTGACAACCTTATTTTATAACTTTCCTCATCATAGATTGCTACGGTTTCAAAGTCTGGAGCGATTTTTCCTACTTGTACGTTATTATTATTCATAATAATATTTCCCTTATTAATTATAATAACTCAGACTTAGTTTTTTCTCTTTACCCTAAAGAATACTTATTCCTTAGAATAAATTAATAATATGCCTTACTTAAATTTTAAATAGAAATAATTGAATTCTTAAGTTTCGCTGTTTAGTATATGGTATTCCAATACTTTTCAGAATCTAATGGTTTCATGAAAATCATCTGTAATAGATTAGTAATGATAATCGAATAATTAAATCCACGTTGGAAAAGATATAGAACGTTTTGTACAATATGACCATAATGTGCTTTTTCATTTTCATCAATCTTAACTAACTCTAAATTTGCTTCAGCACATTTATCTAAATGTTGAAAGAAACTTGGATGATCTACATTTAAAATAACAGGAAATAGACGACCAGCACTTTGGTTTGTTTTTTTAATAACATGAATATCAAATTTTCTTGCATCAAGACCAAGAGTGGCATAAAAACTGCTTCGTTGTAGGTCATTTAAATACATCGTTGCAAAAACAGATAATAAAAAGAATCTACACCATAGTTTTGCTACAGTAGTAGTCAGTAATTTTGGCTGTGATTTTAAAATAGCTGCAAAAAAATCACCATGTCTATTTTCATCTTGACACCAACTTTCAAAAAATCTGAATATTGGATAAATACGATACTCTGGATTTTTTTCTAAATGACGATAGATTGTTATGTAACGCCAATACCCAATTCTTTCAGATAAGTATGTAGCATAGAAAATAAATTTAGGTGAGAAAAACGTATATTTACGGCTTTTAGTTAAAAAACCTAAATCTAACGTTAAATTAAAATCACTCATTGATTTATTTAAGAATCCTGCATGTCTTGCTTCATCTCTGGACATAAAAGCGAATCCTTCGGCTAGCAAAGGATTAGTAGTTTTAAGATTTCTTGAAAGTTCTTTATACAATAAGAACCCTGAAAATTCTGCTGTACATGATCGTTCTAGAAATTCTGTAATAAGAGACTTTGTGCGTTTATCAAAATGTGACCAAGACTGATTAAATTCTTGATCACGAATAAAATGGTGTTGGTTGTAGTCTATACGAAATTCTTCTATTATTGCTTCAAGTTCAGCTTTGTTAGATTCAACATTTAACTTAGCCATTGCTTCAAAATCTGTAGTATAAAATCTTGGCGTAAGTAAAGATTCACTAGCAGGTGCCTTTGTTTTTACTCCTGTATCCTTCTTTTTGTCAACATTCATGGACTTAGTCATATTTTTATCCTTAATATAAATATTTATTATTGGAGTACTCTTATTTTTACTATAATTACGTAAAGACTCAATTTATTTGAAAGAGAATAGTTGAACTTAACTTATTTTATCTCTCAAACTAGAACATTTACCACTTATTTTATTTTAATAATTAACCCATATGAACCTCCTTACTTAATAGTACTTAATGTATATAGTATATTATATAACAACTTCTGAAGAAATAAACATTTAAAAAAATTGTTCTTTAAGATTTGGCCATCTATACAATGAAATTAAGTTTGACTTATACGTAAATCCAAGTATATAATAGGAGTTATATTGATTATATATTTTCAAAATTTAAGGAATACAAATGGATATAATTAGTTTAGGATGGGCTACCATCATGATGATATTTACATTTTCTCTCTCATTAGTTGTATGGGGCCGTAACGGGTTTTAAAATGATATAATTTATATATAAGGATGAAATAATTTATGGGCGGAGAAATCTTATCAATTAGTATTTTATGTTTTAGTATGGTAATAATTGGGTTATCCCTTGGCTTTTTATTGTTAAAAGTTCAAGGAGAATAAAAATCAAATAAGAATAATTAATAATAAAATAATAATTACATTATTAACGTTATTAAATTATTTATTATAGCAAAGGTCTACTGCCATGAACTATATGACCATTTTTGGTATATTGTCGATAGTGCTTAATATTGTATTAATCTTAGTGATATTAGTAAGAAGTCCAAATGAACAAAGTTTACAAGAAAATTTAGCTCCATTTAAGCTTTTTGAAAGTTCTAGCCGCGCGGAAAAATCAATTGATAAATTTATTCAATTATTAACTATTCTCTATTTTTTATTAGCCCTTCTTTATGTTATTCAGAGCTATTTCTAAGTAAAGAATAAAGATTTTTATAGAGCTAGAATAAAAATGTAATATGATATGAAGTTTTTAAGTTAAAATAATTATAAAGAGATTTTAATCTAAAAAGTTGTCGTTAATAATTTGGGGGCTGTATTGGTTTCGACATTTTAAATTACACTAATTGCTAAGCAGACTTAAGTCTTAGAATATAAAGTAATTGCAAATAATATTATTAATTTAAAAAAAAACCAAGTGTTTGCATAAAACTCTTGAATTTTCACATTAATCAATTTTTTAGTTGTTGATTAAAGTAGGCAAAAGATTTTTTTCCGCTAAAATTTAAAAAAGTTTAGTTTTGGTCATATTAGTAGCTATACAATATAAAATTTCTATAGTGTCAATAATAAACGTAAACGGATCTACCCTCTTGTTATTAATAAATTTATTAATAACTAAATCTGTGAGTTAAGTAGTTAGTTTAATAATTTTTTAAATGGACGTGGGTTCAAATCCCACCAGCTCCTAAATATAGGATTAGCGTAATTTTAGGCCCTTATTATAAAGACTAATTTTTAAAATAAAATACTAAAGTTACGCTGATTTTATAGACATATTTATATCTATTCAAATACGAAAGCCCTTGATACTAGTAATAAGAAAAATGTTAATTTATTAAGCTATAATAATAATAATAATGATGGTTAGAGTAAAACGTGGGAATGTTGCTAGAAAACGTAGAAATAAAATCTTAAGGCTCGCAAAAGGATTTTGTGGGGCTCATTCAAGTTTATTCCGTATTGCAAATCAACAAGTAATAAAAAGCTTATTATATGCATATACAGGAAGAAAAAAGAAGAAAAGAGTTTTTCGCCAATTATGGATCACAAGAATTAATGCTGCAGTAAAACATTATAACTTAAAGTATAATGAATTTATACATAATTTAAAAAAGTCTAAAATTATTCTAAATCGTAAAATGTTATCTCAACTAGCTATTTTAGATCCACCAGCGTTCTCAGCTTTAGTTCTAGCAACCAAGTAGAATTTAACATTTTTTTACTAAATGGCTTGATAGAAATTAAAAAAAAACTAAGAGAAACAAATTTTTGATAATTTGACTTTTTAAACAAAAGCATACTATAATGTAAATAAAGTTTATTTTTCTAACTTGAATTAGTAAACCGGTAATGATTTGGTATGGAAGAAGTATAAGTATAAGTATCTTAAGCTTTAGATAAAATATGTAGCTCAGAAGCTATACAACTCAACAGAGTCTAGTAAGCCTAGACAAGTTCTAAAATTTATATTTATCCCAGACGATAAATATAAACTAATTCCGATTTTTATAGTTACTGATTTATATCCGTTAATTTCGGCATCTGTGGCCGAGTGGTTGAAGGCAGCGGACTCATAATCCGTATTCTTATTAGAACACCGCTGGTTCGAACCCAGCCAGATGCAAATTATCTTTTTTTGAAGCTTTGCTTTAAACGACCGGCTTTACCTATAATATTACGTAAATAGTATAGTTTTGACTTACTTACACGAGCCGATTTAAGTACTTCAATGGATACGAATTTAGGAGAATTTACTAGGAAAGCTCGTTCGACTCCAATTCCTTGAAATACTTTCCTAACTGATATTGTGAAATTTATACAACTTTTACTCTTTGCAAGAATAATTCCTTCATAAAATTGAACCCTTTCTTTATTACCTTCTTCTACAGATATCCCGACTTTTACTGTATCTCCAACAAATAATTCTTTTAAGTTTTCTTTCATATGTACTTGTTCAACAGATTCGATCAATTTATTATTCATAAATCTTTCAAGCGTAACTAGACTTCTAAAACTCATGAGTTTTTTATTCCTTATATATTTTTTTTTATACTTCTTTGTCTTTTTACCTATATGATTTAGATACTAATTCAAATGAGATTTTGTTATGTTAATTTTTAATATAATAGAAATTGCTAAGATAATATATTAAGGACCTAAAGATTTCCGCTATATCTTTTCTCTTACTCTAATATATATCCCCATAATCTGTTACTCCTTTTTTTATACCTAATTATATTTATTCTTGATATCGACCTATTGTATATTATATATATAAAACTACCGTTTTGTCAAAAAAAGAGGTTGATAGAATTTAATTAAAAAAGTGGAAAACTAATAAAAAATCTTATAATCGTTAATTCTGAGATTTACAAAACCTTAAAATCAATTGTATATTACTATATGTAAATTAGTTTTTCTCTAGTATACTATTATTATTATTTAAATTGTTCTTAATTTATAAAATTAACTTTTACTTAATAATCAGTATTTATTACTAATATTAATCAATTGTGAATAAAGAAATAGATTATTTTTCATAAATTAGCAGAAAATAAAAATGGCTCATAAGAAAGGTGCTGGTAGTACGAAAAACGGACGAGATTCTAAATCAAAGCGTCTTGGTGTTAAATGTTTTCATGGTCATAAAGTACAAGCTGGTAATATTTTAATCAGACAAAGAGGAGTCAGTTTTGAACCTGGTAAAAATGTGGGTGTAGGAAGAGATTATACTCTATATGCTTGTGTAGAAGGAGTAGTAAGTTTTAAAAAGAAAAAGAAAAAAACTTGTATTTCAATTGTAGAAGTTGATGAGTCAACAAAGTTGATTTACAATTACTTTGGTGAGCTTGAATTTAATTATAAAAAGATGTTTCCGAATTAATCATTTTTAGATTTTATTGGCAAAAATAATATTCAATATAATTAATTAGTAAATAAAAAACAATTTTTATTGTTTAGAACAATTTATATTCCAAATCATTGAGAGTATTATAAATGTATGAGTTAATTTAATAATCTTTTTATACAATTATTTAAAAATTTGATTAAGGATTAATCTTTCTAGAATTATATATGATTTATATATTTCAAGAAAATATATCCTATTAGAAGAAATAGAGAAAAATTAAAATTATGACACCATCGTTAACAAATTTTTTATCGAGCTTAGTTGCTGGTGGGCTTATTGTAGTATTACCAATTAGTCTTGCATTATTTTTTGTTAGTCAAAAAGATGCCATTACTCGTGTTTCTACAAAAAAATAATAATTAAAAAAACTCAAAATCAAAACGTTGGTTTTTATCAAAAATAAATAAATTTTTTTATCACGTCGACTTAAATAATAATTACTTTTTCAAAGATTTACTAATTTATGATAAATATAGTTTTTGGGGCAAATTTTCTTCTAGGACTTTTAATAATTTTTGGTGTATTGATCTTATATTTTTTAAGGAGTATAAGGCCGGAACTTTCACGTGATGAGGACATTTTTTTTACAACATTGGGCCTGATTTATGGAGCTATTTTAATTATTCATGGATGGCGACTTGATCCAATATTATTATTTAGTCAAGTTCTTTTGGTTAGTATTGCTCTTGCTGCCGGTTGGGAAAATATACGCCTCAGAGGCTTGATTGCTGCAAAATTAAAGAACAAATAAAATTACTAAAAATTTATCTTAATAAATTTAAGTAAGATTTTGTACTCAAGATTGTTTTTTTGTTTCATTAATTAAGATCTTTTATATATTTTATTAATTATGTTTAAAAAAATTTTTGCAAGTGTAACCATTGCTTGCTTACTGAGTAGTACATCTGTTTTAGCTATAGAACTTGATGAAGCAACAAGAACAATACCTGCAACGAGTGATGGTAAAACAATGGTATTAACTCCAGAACAGGTTAAACGAGGAAAAAGATTATTTAATTCAAGTTGCGGCCAATGTCATCTTGGTGGTATAACAAAAACAAACCCAAATTTAGGACTTGATACAGAAGCTTTAAGTTTAGCGACACCTTCACGTAACAATATAACAGGGTTAGTTGACTATATGAAAAATCCAACAACTTATGATGGATTAGAATCCATTGCAGAAATTCACCCAAGTATCAAGAGTGCCAATATTTTTACAAGAATGAGATCATTAGATGAAAGTGATTTAGTAGATATTGCGGGTCATATCTTATTACAACCTAAAATTGTTTCCGAGAAATGGGGTGGCGGAAAAATTTATTATTAATTAATTTGGTTCAAGTAGGAAAGATTTTTAATCTCATGCTCTAAATTAAAAAAATAATAGATTTTTATTTTATTAAATTAAAAATAACTTCATAGAAGAATTACTAATGAAAAATTTTTTTTTGGGTTTCTTTATCTCATGCTTAACCCTAATTAGTTTTTATAATCCAGCGGAAGCTGTAGATATTAATAATGGAGAAAGTGTTTTCACGGCGAACTGTTCTGCATGTCATGCCGGTGGAAATAATGTTATCATGCCTGAAAAAACTTTGAAAAAAGATGCATTAGAAGACAACAAAATGGATAATGTTAAGTCTATTACTTATCAGGTAACAAATGGAAAAAACGCTATGCCAGCTTTTGGTGGTCGTTTATCTGAAACTGATATTGAAGATGTAGCTAATTTTGTTCTATCTCAATCTGAAAAAGGTTGGAACTAATTATTTTAAAGTATATGATAATCTTAGTCTACTATATTGATTTTGAATAAGAAATTCATTTTTCCTTCAAAGAAATATTCCTTTGAAGGAATTCTGTTAGTCAACAAGATTGCCAATATTAATGATGAAGGAATTCGTTCCCTTTTTTATAAATAAACAAATTAAAGTAACAATGCGTTAAAGAAAGGAGGACTAGCCTATTTTATCAAAATTATTAATTAAATTTTCCTCCTTGAAGCTAGCCAGGGAGTTAATTAAATCAAAAACCCTTTTATTTTCAAAATCTTTTTTTTAATAATATCATGATGAGTAAAAAAATCTTATATCAAGAAGATGCAAGGCAAGCTTTAGAAAAAGGTATGAAAGTTTTAGTAGAAGCAGTTTCAGTTACGTTAGGACCGAAAGGGAGAAATGTTGTTTTAGATAAAAAATATGGTTCGCCACAAATAATCAATGATGGTGTTAGTATTGCGAAAGAAATTGAATTAGAAGATAACATTTTCAATACTGGGGTGTCTTTAATAAGACAAGCAGCTTCTAAAACAAATGATGTAGCTGGTGATGGAACAACAACCGCAACTGTCTTAGCATATGCTATTGTAAAAAAAGGAATGAAAAATGTTGCTGCAGGTTCAAACCCAATTTCTATAAAATTTGGACTTGAAAAAGCTGCAAAATATTTAACAAATCAAATTTTAGATTATGCACGTCCTATTGAAGATAATATGGCAATAGAACAAGTGGCAACGATTTCTTCAGGAAATGATAAAGAAATTGGTGCTATGATTGCAAAAGCACTTAAAACAGTAGGTCGTGATGGAATTATTTCGCTAGAAGAAAGTAATAATACGTTTATTGAGTTAGCTATCACTGATGGAATGAGATTAGATAAAGGATTTATTTCTCCTTATTTTATTACGAACCCCGAGAAAGGAGAAGTTGAATATGAAAACCCTTTTATTTTAATTACAAACAAAAAGTTGACTTTAGTTCAACAAGACCTAATCCCGATTCTAGAGAAAGTTGCATTTACTAAAAGACCTCTATTAATAATTGCTGAAGATATTGAGAAAGAAGCATTATCTACATTGGTATTAAATAAATTAAGAGGTATTGTTAATGTAGTAGCTATTCGAGCTCCTGGGTTTGGCGATTTTCGTAAAGCTTTACTAGAAGATATTGCTATTTTAACTGGAGGGACTTTAATTACAGAAGAACTAGGTCTACGATTAGATACTATTGAATTAGATCTACTAGGAAAGGCTTCAAGAATAATTGTAACAAAAGATTCAACTACTATTATTACAAAAGGAAATGTAGATGATATTAAAAATCGTTGTGAACAATTAAAAAAACAAATCACGATGAATGATGTAGCATATGAAGTTGAAAAATTAAAAGATCGAATTGCTAAACTTTCAGGTGGAATTGCAGTTATAAAAGTTGGTGCTGTTACGGAAACAGAAATGAAAGATAAAAAATTAAGACTTGAAGATGCAATAAATGCAACACGTGCAGCTGTTGAAGAAGGTATTATACCAGGTGGAGGATCAACTTTAACTCATCTATCGACTCCATTAAAATTGTGGGCGAAACAAAATTTAAAAGACGATCAACTTATTGGAGCTTATATCTTAGCAGATTCTATTAAAGAACCATTAAAAAGAATCGGCGAAAATACAGGTAAAAATGGTAGCGTCATTACTGATTTGGTTGAAGAAAATTCTTTCGAATTTGGATATAATGCTGAAATAAATGATTTTGGTAACATGTTTGACTTAGGTATAGTTGACCCAGCAAAAGTAACCCGTTCTGCTTTACAAAACGCAATATCAATAGCCAGCATGATTCTAACAACTGAATGTATTGTGGTTAGCAATAAGGCAAGTTAAAAGTTTTCTGAATTATTACATCGGGATTGACGGGACTCGAACCCGCAACTTTCACCGTGACAGGGTGATACTCTAACCAAATTGAGCTACAACCCCTTTACATCCTAGAAAATATAACCGTCAGGATAATATAATGTTATTATAAATACATACTTTTTGTCAACGAAGTAAACAAAATAAATTTAGAAGAATATTTTTTTCTAGTAATTATTAATTTATTTTACTTATGATAAAATAGATTACCTAATGAGGATGTAAAAAGACTCTGTAGCTCAGTGGTTAGAGTAGGGGACTCATAAGCCCTTGGTCGCAGGTTCAAATCCAGCCAGAGTTATTCCCGTGGTGAGATGGCTGAGTGGCTTAAAGCGTTAGATTGCTAATCTATTGTACGAATAATCTTTGTACCGAGGGTTCGAATCCCTCTCTTTCCTCTCAGATATTTTATTAAAAAATATTCCTATAACTTGTAGGATAAGGTAGATTAAGCTTATCAAGTTAATTTTAAATTTGATGACATTAATAAGCCCTGTTGAGATTATTTTAGTTTTTATCTTCATAAAATAATTAATTACGTTACAAAAGGACTAAAAATACATGGCTAATAATTCAGGTAAAATATTCGGGGTAGATCTTGGTACGACTAACTCCGTTGTAGCAGTTATGGAAGGTGGACAACCAACAGTAGTGAATAATACAGAAGGAGCTAGAACAACCCCATCTATTGTTGCTTATACTAAGAATAAAGATCTTCTAGTTGGACAAATCGCTAAACGACAAGCAGTTATTAATCCGGAAAACACTTTTTCATCCATAAAACGTTTTATGGGATCAAAGTTTAGTGAATTAAGTAATGAATCAAAAGAGGTGTCTTATGAACTTATTGGTGATAATAAGGATAACGTAAAAATTGTTTGCTCGAATATGGATAAGCAATTTAGTCCTGAAGAAATATCTTCTCAAATACTAAGAAAGCTTTCGAATGACGTTAGTCTATATATGGGCGAGACGATTAATGAAGCAGTGATAACAGTTCCAGCATACTTTAATGACGCTCAAAGACAAGCAACAAGAGATGCTGGAAGAATTGCAGGGTTAGAGGTTAAAAGAATCATTAATGAACCAACAGCAGCTTCGTTAGCATATGGGCTAGAAAAAAAAAATAATGAATTAGTTATTATTTTTGACCTAGGTGGCGGAACATTCGATGTTTCTCTGTTAGAAGTTGGGGATGGTGTTTTTGAGGTATTAGCTACTTCAGGGGATACAAAACTTGGTGGAGATGATTTCGATAAAAAAATTGTTAATTATATTCTTGAAAATTTCAAAAAGAAAGAGGGGATTGATTTAACCTCTGATCCACAAGCGTTACAAAGATTAACTGAAGCGGCTGAGAAAGCAAAAATTGAATTATCAAGTTTATCAGAGACAACTATAAACTTACCATTTATTACAGCTAACCAAGATGGACCAAAGCATATAGAAGAAACATTAACTAGGGGTAAATTTGAGGAGCTTTGTGAAGACTTAATAAACCGTTGTCGTTTGCCTGTAGAAGCAGCAATAAAAGATGCTCGTATTGAAAGAGGTGCAATTAATGAGTTGGTATTAGTTGGTGGATCTACGCGTATTCCAGCTATTCAAAACCTAGTATCAAAAATTGTTGAAAAAGAACCAAATCAAACTGTAAACCCAGATGAAGTCGTAGCAATTGGAGCAGCAGTTCAAGGTGGGGTATTAGCTGGTGAAGTTAAGAATATTCTTTTACTAGATGTTACCCCACTATCATTAGGAGTGGAGACATTAGGTTCATTAATGACCGTTATGATTGCTCGTAATACTACAATCCCAGTGAAAAAGTCAGAAACTTTTTCAACTGCTGCAGATAATCAACCGAGTGTTGACATTGAAGTTTTACAAGGAGAACGTAAACTAGCAAAAGATAATAAAAGTTTAGGGAATTTTAAACTTGAAGGAATACCTGCTGCTCCAAGAGGAGTTCCGCAAATCGAGGTTACTTTTGATATTAATGCGAGCGGGATCTTATCTGTAACTGCAAAAGATAAGGGTACTGGTAAAACACAACGTATTAGCATTCAAAACGCGTCAAGTCTAGAAAAAGATGAAGTGGAAAGAATGATAAAAGATGCAGAAGAGTCTTCTAAATTAGATAAAGAGAAAAAAGAAAAAATTGATTTAAAAAATGAAGCTGATCTGATTTGTTATCAAAATGAAAAACAATTAAAAGAATCCGATAATAAATTATCTCAAGAGAAGAAAGATACTATCACAGCAGCTATTAAAGCTGTCCGTGATATATTACAAAATGATGATTTTGATAACCAAAATCTTACAACAAAAATGGAAGAGTTAAAGAAACTTTCTCAAACAATGGAAGAAGATATACCAAATGAAAATAATTCAGAATCAACAGGTCAACAGCAAACAAGTCCAGGTGACACAGTTATTGATACTGATTTTGTAGAGGATTAATCTTAAGCAATTAATTTGAGGTATATATATCTAAGTTTAATTGCATAATATTTATTTGTTGATATATAATTATTTTAAATAAATTTTATTGGAGAATCCTTATGATTAGTTTATATTTCTTAAAACTATTTGTTTATGCCATTGTGACAGGCTTTAGTTCACTATTTATATTCGGGTTTTTATCTAACGATCCTTCAAGAAACCCAAATCGAAAAGATTTTGAATAAAAAGACGCTAATATAAATTATGAACCTTTAGATTAACTAAACAAGGTTCATAATTTATCTTTATATCTTTTTATGCATGTAGTATACTAATTGCTAAACTAATTTGCGAGTGTAGCTCAGTGGTAGAGCGCAACCTTGCCAAGGTTGACGTCGCGCGTTCGAATCGCGTCACTCGCTTCTACGGTTAAAATTTAAAGCTCAGGTTCAAGTATTAGTAGATAGCACTATACTCTCTTGATTTAACATAGTTGATAGATAGGAATAAATTGATTACTATTTTACAAATAAACCTATATAAAATCTGCCTGTAACTAAGTATGTTATAATTAAATTTTATATGCTATTATATGACTAATTAACTATGACAAAATTATGTTAAACCAAGATGAACTGATTATTGGGGGAAAAGTTTTTACTTCCCGCCTTATTACAGGTACGGGCAAATATAAAACTCTAAGAGAGATGGTAAAATGTTTGGAAGAAAGCGAAAGTGAGATGGTAACTGTTGCCATAAGAAGACTCAATTTACTAAATATTTCTAAAGATGATAATCTGATAACGGCCATAGATTGGAGAAAATTTTGGTTACTACCTAATACGGCAGGTGCAAAAACAACAGATGAGGCAATTAGATTAGCGTTCTTAGGACGAGAATTATCTAAAAGAATTGGTCAAGAAGAAAATAATTTTGTTAAGTTAGAAGTTATATCTGATCCTAAATATCTTTTCCCTGATCCGATAGGAACATTAAGAGCAGCAGAATTTTTAGTGAAAAAAGGTTTTATAGTATTACCCTATACAAATACAGATCCAATGTTAGCAAAGCACCTTGAGGATATTGGTTGCTCGACTATTATGCCATTAGGTTCTCCTATAGGCTCTGGTCAAGGAATTCAAAATATAAATAATATCCAAATCATTATCGAAAATTCGAAGATCCCAGTTATAGTAGATGCAGGTTTGGGCGCGCCTAGTGAAGCCGCATTTGCTATGGAACTAGGTGCTGAAGCTGTTTTAATCAATACTGCAATAGCAAAAGCAAGAGATTCTATAGCTATGGCTAAAGCTATGAATCTTGGTGTTAAGGCTGGAAGACAAGCATACCTCGCAGGTCAAATGCTTCCCTATAAATTTGCTCAATCAAGTTCTCCAGTAAAAGGATCAGATTTTTTAAATGTAAAAAAAGAATAATTATATAATATAAAAGTAGGATATAATATAGTATTAATTAGTACTATGTCTAGATCAAAAATTATACAATTATTAAGAAATCTATTAATTTTCGTTTTTGAATATATTTATACGACAAATGAAACCTATGAATTCTAAAAGAGTTGAAACTAAGGATTTGAAGAATAGGTTATCAAGGAATTTTTTTTTTGCTAAGGATAAAAAACTAAGAACCCTTAACCCAGTTAAATACTTTTTTGTAATTGGAAGTAGCAAATTTCTTTTAGATAATGAACCATTAGAAGAAATTCTAAGAGAACGAATACAACAATATGCAAGGGAAAAAAAGACTATTGACTTTTGGATTATAAAATCTCCTAAATTTTTAAACTCACTTGATTTGATAGATGTAAAGAATAAACTAACAAAAGATGGGTTAGGAAAAGCTGAATTATCAGCTATTGTTTCCCTAGATGAAGTGTTTATAAAATGGATGAAATTAAGACTCCAAAATGTCGCAGAGAGTAACTTTATGGTATTTGCTAATGATAATGATATCGAAAGTCCTCTTGCTTCGGAGAATCTTTAGATAAAAAAGATAAACTGTTCTCTTTAAAAAAGGTTTATTTTACTTCAGGAATTTTGGTACATTATTCAAGTAACATAAACCTTTTTTTTCCCCTATAAAAAGTAATTATTTTAATAAAATATAGTAAATTACAAAAATGATAAAATTATTCCCAAAGCTAAAGACTATTTGGGATGAATATAGGCTAACTTTAAATTCTATTAACAGTATTGAAAACGAATTAATCACATTGAGTGATAATGAGCTAAAAAGTAGAACCTCAAAGTTAAAATATTTCGCGTCGAAAGAAGGGGTTTTAGATCAAAAAACTTTAGTTGAGGGGTTTGCTTTAACGAGAGAAGCATCTAAAAGAACAATTAACTTGCGACATTATGATATACAACTAATTGGTGGATTAGTTTTAAATGATGGTAAAATTGCAGAAATGAAAACAGGTGAAGGGAAAACTTTAGTCTCAACATCTCCTGCTTTAGTAAATGCTTTATCTGGAAATGGGGTACATATAGTAACAATAAATGATTACTTAGCAAAGCGTGATGCCGAATGGATGGGTCAAATTCATAGGTTATTAGGATTAAAGGTTGGGCTTATACAAGATGGTATGCAAACCCAAAGCCGTAGAAAAAATTATTCTCGTGATTTAACATATGTAACTAACACAGATCTAGTGTTTGATTTTTTAAAAGATAATATGGTTACAGATAAAAAAGAGCTAGTACAAAGGCCTTTTAATTTCTGTATTATTGATGAAGTTGATTCTATTTTAATTGATGAAGCAAGGACGCCATTAATAATATCTCGTGAATCTAATCTATTGGTAGAAAAATTTTTTAAAGCAAACGAAGCTTCTAAATACTTAGAAAATAAAAAACATTTTGAAATTGATCAAAAAGCAAAAAAAGTAAGTTTAACCGAAAAAGGCTTAGAACGTACTAAAATTCTATTAAATGTTGAGGATCTTTATAGTATTCAAGATCCATGGATCCCTTATATTTTAAATTCTTTAAAGGCTAGGCATCTCTTTTTTCGTGATATTCATTATATCCTTAAGAATAATGAGGTTGTAATTATTGATGAATTTACTGGGCGAATTATGGAAGGTAGGAAATGGGGCGATGGTTTACATCAAGCTATTGAGGCTAAAGAAAATATTCAAATGCTAAAGGGAAGCGAAACATTAGCCTCGATAACTTATCAAAACTTTTTTCGACTTTATCCAAAAATATCAGGTATGACTGGTACAGCGAAAACTGAAGAATTAGAATTTGAAAATATTTATGATTTGTCCGTTTCTATCTTGCCTACTTATGAAAAAATGAAGCGTAATGACGAGTCTGATTTTATTTTTGTAGATGAGATAAGTAAATGGCGAGCTATTGCACAAGAATGCTTAAAAATATATTCTACAGGTAGACCCGTTTTAGTAGGAACAACAACCATACAAAATTCAGAGGTAATTTCTCAATTATTAAAAACATATGGTGTTCCTCACCAATTATTAAATGCAAAACCAGAAAATATAAGGCGAGAGTCGCAAATTGTAGCACAAGCAGGTTGTTTAAATTCAATTACTATTGCTACAAATATGGCTGGTAGAGGGACAGATATTTTATTAGGTGGGAATCCTGAATTTAAAGCATTATCTTCAACTCGTTTTATTCTGAAAAAATTAATTCAAGAAGAGGACTTTTTTGTTCCTGGTATTAGTTTAATACGTTTAAAAAAAGCTTTAAAAAAAAATCCAAATTTAATTCCATATTTACAAAAAAATCTCGATATCCTTTTAACAGTATTTGATATTTCTAACAAAAAACTAAATTTATTGGAAAATTTTATTAATAATTTATATAGCCAATTATTAATAAAATACAAGGAAAGACAGAAAGAAGAATCCAAATTAGTAAAATCATTAGGAGGACTTTATGTAATAGGTACAGAACGACATGAGTCAAGAAGAATTGATAACCAATTGCGAGGACGAGCTGGAAGACAGGGCAACCCTGGAAGCTCTAGATTTTTCTTAAGTTTAAATGATCCGCTAATTAGGGTTTTTGGAGGAGATAAAATCCAAGAAACAATGCAAAAATTAAAAATTGAAAGTGAAATTTTAGATTCTAAGTTCTTATCTGATTCTCTAAACTCTGCTCAGCAGAAAGTTGAAGGTTTTTATTATGATCAAAGAAAAACATTAAATAAATATGATCAAGTTTTAGATAAACAAAGAAAAGTTATTTATTATTTAAGAGAAAAAGTACTTTCGACTAAAGTTATGCGTGATTTAGTTATGGAGTTTAGTGAAGGATTCCTTGATGATTTCATCGATTATTTAGAATCACAAAATGAACAAGGTAAAGATATTATTTTACCAAAAAAAATCCTCAAATTATTAAACCGATTATCGATTTCAAATGGTATAATCTATAATAATTTAGATAATCTTTCTGCGCTAAAAAAATTTCTTTACGAACAATTATGGGCAAGTTATGCTTGTAAAGAATTTCGTTATTCTTGCTCAACAGATTCAAGAGTCCTAGACCGATATAATCAACTTATCTTTTTTAAATATATTGATTTCTATTGGTATAAACATTTAGAAAATATGAGTTTTTTACTTGATGCTACTAGTTGGGAAGCTTATGCTCAAAAAGACCCCTTTCTACAGTATGATGAACGAGCGATTAGTCTTTTAAACCTTACACTTAAGGATTGTAGAGATTCAATAATCTTCGAAATCTTTATATCTAATATTATTTTAACTGATGAATAATATTGATTAAAGTAAAGTAGACAAAATCTTTCTATTTATATTATTATGTCTTTAAAATTTAATACTTCTAGTTTTTATAAAAAATAAAATATCATATAGTAAAATTCTATGACAAAAAGAACCTTAGGTGGAACGAATAAAAAAGCTATTGGAGTTTCAGGTTTCCGCGCCCGTATGAAGAGTAAACAAGGACGTAAAGTAATAAATAATCGTCGTCGAAGAAAAAGAAAGAATTTAAGTATCTAAATAATAAGTCTATTAATATCAATATATAAGTTATAAGAGGAAAATAATAAAAAAATTTTATGGTTTTTGAAGAAGAACTTTTAGTTTTGTTAAATGCACGTTATCCTATTATTTATATTCTAACTATTGAGGAAGATCGTTTAGAATACACGATTCGTAATAGTATTATTAATAAAAGTTATAGCAGTTTATACGTTTGGGATTTTGTCCAAGGGTACAAATTAAACCCTATAAAAAAAGAGTTCGCAAAAAGAAATCCATTGGAAGCCTTAGAATTTATTGAAAAAATTAATTCGCGTACTCCAAGTATTTTTATTTTGAAAGATTTTAAACGGTTTTTAAAGGATCTAACAGTTTCTAGAAAGTTAAGGAATATTTTACAATTATTAAAAGTTCAGCCAAAAACGATAATTATAATCGATTCTGAAGTTCAAATTCCAAATGAGTTAAAGGATCATATAACGATCCTAAAATTTAATCTACCGACACCTGTTGAAATAGATAATGAATTAGCACGGTTAAGTAGGAGTTTAGTTTTAAAAGGACGTTTTAAAAAACGAATGATAGAAAAAATTATTCAAGCCTGCCAAGGTTTATCCTTAGAAAAGATTAGAAGAATTTTAGGCAAAGCAATTGTAATTTATAATAAGATGGATCATAACGTGATCCCGCTTATATTAAAAGAAAAACGCCAGGTAATAAGTGAGACTGAGCTTTTAGAATTTTGGTCAGTGAAAACTAGCCTAAAAGATGTTGGGGGTGCTAAAAATCTAAAATTTTGGTTAAACCAGAGAAATGAGATTTTTTCTGAAAGGGCTGTTAATTATGGTTTAGTTGCCCCTAGAGGACTACTATTAATTGGATCGGAAGGTACCGGAAAAAGTTTGCTAGCAAAAGCTATTGCTTATGAATGGAAACTACCGCTTTTACGTTTAGACATTGGGCGACTATTTGCTGGAGTTGTTGGAGAATCAGAATCTAGGACTCGCGAAATGATCCGTATAACTGAATCATTGTCTCCATGCGTGTTATGGATTGATGAAATGGATAAAACCTTTGCTGATTCTGAAATGAGTTTAGACGGTGGTACCACATTACGTGTTTTAGGGACTTTAGCAACTTGGTTAGCAGAAAAAAAAGTTCCGGTTTTTGTTATTGCTACAGCTAATGATCTTCATCTGTTACCCCTAGAAATAGTAAGAAAGGGACGTTTCGATGAAATTTTTCATTTAAATATCCCAAACCGAGAAGATAGAGAACTAATTTTTGAAATACATTTGAGACGTTTTCGACCTGAGACGTGGCAGACCTATGATACTAAAAAATTAAGTAAAGCTAGTAACAAATTTTCTGGTGCAGAAATTGAACAAACTATTATTGAGGCAATGTATGCGGCATTTACTGAAAACCGCGAATTTAACACTAATGATATTTTATTAGCAGTCAGAAAAACTGTTCCAATGACTAGGATTGACCCGTTACGTGCAGAAGTTGTAGAGGGGTGGTCTTCATCAGGAAGACTTCGTATGGCTTAGATTCTTGGTCTAAAATTATTCCTAGCAAAATTCTATTATTATATATCTACATGATTAAACGTTTTTTTAAATATTTAGCTAATTTAAAATTAGCTATCTTAATATTATTGGTTATTTCAATAGTTATTAGTATTGGTACAATTATTGAACAGAATAGAGAAATTCTATTTTACCAAAAAAATTATTCGACATTATTTATTACTATACCTGTTTGGAAAATTATTCTATTTTTTGGTTTAAATAATATATATGCTACATGGTGGTTTTTATTATTATTGGGCCTTTTAGGCCTTTCCTTAGCATGCTGTACAATTATTCAGCAGTTACCAACGTTGAAATTTTCTCGACGATATTACTTTTATAAGCAAATCAATCAATATAACAAATTACAGATTAAAATAAATGCAATCAAAGTCTTCCCCAGTCACTTAGGTCATACATTGTTAAATAAACAATATTCTCTTTTTCAACAAGCAAATAGTTTTTATGCTTATAAAGGACTAATCAGCCGAGTAGGTCCGATAGTTGTTCATTTAAGTATTATTTGTGTTTTATTAGGAAGTACATTAGGTGCCTTAAAAGGATTTAATTCACAAGAATTAATACCTAAAACAGAGTTATTTCATATTCAAAACGTAATAAAGAATGGGGTTTTTTCTTCGGTGCCTCAGAAAACATTTCGTGTTAATGATTTTTGGTCAATATACACATCTAATGGTTTGATTAAGCAATTTTATACTGATCTTTCAATTTTAAACGGTCAAGGTAAAGAAGTGCAAAGAAAAACTATTTCCGTTAATAATCCATTATTATTAAAAGATTTAATCATATATCAAACAGATTGGGGGATATTAGGATTACGATTAAAGTATATTAAAAATAATACTTCTAAAATAAGTCTTCAACTGCCCATATCAAAAATAAATACTTCAAATCAAAAAATTTGGATAAGTTCTTTGCCGAGCATACAGAAGGATAAAAAAAGTTTTATTATCCTTATCAAGGATAACCGAGGACAAATAAGTTTGTATAATAACGAGGGAAAGTTTTTAAAAAGTAGTAATATAGGGGATGTTATATATAATACTGATTATATAGATTTGAACTTAATCGACGTTATCTCTTCTACAGGGATACAGATAAAATCTGACCCAGGGATTAAATTGATCTATTTTGGGTTTTTCTTTTTAATGTTTAGTAGTTTAATAAGTTATATATCATTCTCAGAATTTTGGTTATTATACTTCCCTCTAAAGGTTATTTCTGGGGGAAAAACTAATCGTGCTAAAGTTAAATATAATCTTGAATTTTTAAATTTTAAACAATCGTTTTTTGGTTAGTTAGCTTTTGACGATTTATGATATATTCATCTATGAGCACACATAAAAATACATTACTTTATTTTGTTTTAAAACACGTTAAATTTTTCATAGATTATATTATAAAAAAGCTATTAGAATAGAGTTTGGTTTATATTGGATAAAAAAAGTTGTACTAGAATTTAAATAAAGAGAATGAATATATCAAATATTGTAGTCCATGGTATTATATTAATATATATTTAAGTTGAGATTATTTTTTAATATTATTTTTCGTAAGCGAGTTAATTATGAAAGAAGCTATTAGAGTTTTGTTTGGATTGTATTGGTTAGAGATTGTTATTTTAGTTTTATTTTTAATAATAGCATTTATACTGGAACAGAAATTTAATTTTAAAAAGCCAAGAGAATGGTTTTTTGCTTTTAACGCTTTAATTTTTACACGAAGTTTTTCAGCAATTGCGTATGCTGTACCGTACTTAGATATGATTAATATCCATATCCCTCTATTAAAAGATGATCATCCTCTTATTTTGAGACTTTTCATGCCGAATTTTGTGGCAGATTCAATCGATATTATACAACAAATCCCATTTTTAACTTTTATTTATTTATCAATAGGATATGGATTTTTTATTCGTTATAAGATACCAGGAGATAGGTTTGTAAGATATAACATAATGTATAGTATAATGCTTGTATCTTTACAAGGTATTTTGAATGAGATGTTTCTTGCATTTACTGATACTTTTATTGTAGATGATTATCTTAGGTCACAAGTAACCTTAATGGCTTTTTTTTGTTGGCTAAGTTTATATATACCTTGCTTTGTCCGAGCTTTCCTTGGGAAGTATGATAGTAATGAGTTTATAAGGGAAGCAGTAGAAGTACATTTAGGTAGAGATGGTCCTGACTTTATTTGGTGGGATAGAGAAAGAAAAGATAAAGCTCCAAAAAAACCTCCACTTAATTAATACTTAATTTAATAGGCCGAGTTGGATTTGAACCAACGTAGGTAAACCAGCGGATTTACAATCCGCCCCCTTTAACCACTCGGGCATCGACCCTACTTCGTGATTATATTACCATAGTACCTGATATAACAATTTTTTATAAAGTGCTTCTAATTAAAAGGAAAGGTTCATATATATTCATCTTATACCTTAAATTAGGAGCCTCTTTATGTAATAGATTTTTTTAATTTAAGAATCTGTACTATACTGTAACGTATACTCTATGGAGTGATTCTAATTGAATACTCTAATTTATTTTTTAAACTAATATAATATAATATCTTATGAAATTAGCTTATTGGATGTACGCTGGTCCTGCTCATATTGGTACTCTTAGAATTGCGAGCTCTTTTAAAAACGTTCATGCTATTATGCACGCCCCTTTGGGTGATGATTATTTTAATGTTATGAGATCAATGTTGGAAAGAAAACGTGATTTTACAGCAGTAACTGCAAGCGTTGTTGATAGACACGTTCTAGCAAGAGGATCTCAGGAAAAAGTAGTTAATAATATAAGTAGAAAAGATAAAGAAGAAAAACCAGATTTGGTTGTATTAACTCCGACTTGTACTTCTAGTATTTTACAAGAAGATCTACAAAATTTTGTTAATCGTGCTTCAATAGAAACCCAAGCAGATGTTTTATTAGCTGACGTTAACCATTATAGAGTTAATGAAATGCAAGCAGCTGATAGAACTTTAGAGCAAATTGTACAATTCTATATAAAAAAAGCTCGTAAACTTAAACAATTAGATACCGCAAAAACGCCTGAGCCATCGGTTAATATAATAGGTTCATTTAATTTAGCATTTCATAACCAACATGATATTGCTGAATTAAAAAGATTAATGTCAGATTTGAACATTAAAATTAATAGTATTATTCCTGAAGGAGCTTCTGTTCAAGAATTAAAAAACTTACCTAAAGCCTGGTTTAATATAGTTCCCTATAGAGAAATTGGTTTATTAACGGCTGAATATCTAAAAGATGAATTTAATATGCCTTTCATTGATACTACCCCTATGGGAGTTGTTGAAACTGCTAATTGTATAAGAAAAATTCAATACATTTTAAATGATAATGGATCTGATGTTAATTTTGAAAAATATATTGACATACAAACTCGTTTCGTATCTCAATCTGCTTGGTTTTCTAGATCAATCGACTGTCAAAACTTAACTGGTAAGAAAGCAATAGTATTTGGGGATTCTACTCATGCAGCAGCTATGACTAAAATTTTAACAAGAGAAATGGGTATTAATGTGGTTTGGGCTGGGACATATTGTAAATATGATAAGTCTTGGTTTGAAAAAGAAGTTGGTGATTTATGTGATGAAATTGTTATTACTGATGACCATAATTTAATTGGTGATTTAATAGCTAAAGTTGAGCCCGCAGTTATCTTTGGTACTCAAATGGAAAGACATGTTGCTAAACGTCTAAATATTCCATGTGGGGTTATTTCTGCACCTGTTCATATCCAAAATTTCCCTTTAAGTTATCGTCCTTTTCTTGGTTACGAAGGAGCTAATCAAATTGCAGACTTAATATACAATTCTTTTACTTTAGGAATGGAAGATCATCTATTGGAAATTTTCGGTGGTCATGATACAAAAGAGATTTTAAGTGCAGGTTTATCTGTAGATGGTGAAGAGTCTAAAATAAAATGGAACCCTGAATCACAAACAGAACTAACAAAAATTCCAGGATTTATTAGAGGTAAAATTAAGCGAAACACTGAAAAGTTTGCAAAGGAACAAAAAATGGATGTCATAACATTAGAAGTTATGTATGCTGCCAAAGAAGCAGCATCTTAAATTTTTGATTTTGTTTTCAATACTTTTCTCTTGACATAAACTCCTTAATGTTGATATGCTCTGATAGCATATCGGCACTAACGGGACGTAGCGCAGTTTGGTAGCGTATCTGCTTTGGGAGCAGGGTGCCGCAGGTTCAAATCCTGCCGTCCCGAACCCGATTTCTGGCATTTATCTGTTAGATTCTATTTTTTGCGGAGTGGAGCAGTTTGGTAGCTCGTTGGGCTCATAACCCGAAAGTCGCAGGTTCAAATCCGGCCTCCGCTAAAATTTCGGTTAAATAAACTTATTAAACTTTCAAATTAAATATCAAATATCTTAATAATGTCACTTTACCCTAACCAATTTATGCCAATTTTTGGCGGTAGCACTGGTGGTTGGCTACGCTCAGCAGAATTTGAAGAAAAGTATGTTATTACTTGGAATTCTAAAGAGGAACAGTTATTTGAGATGCCAACGGCTGGAACGGCGTTAATGCTATTGGGTCAAAATCTTTTATATCTTGCCCGCAAAGAACAATGTCTTGCTTTGGGAACACAGTTACGAAAAATGAAGATTAAGGATTATAAAATTTATAGAATTTTTCCAGGTGGGGAAATACAATTTTTACATCCAAAAGATGGTGTCTTCCCTGAGACATCGAATGAAGGTAGAGTACCTGTAGGAAAAAGAGATTTTTCAATAGGGAAAAACCCTAATCCTGCTTCGATTAAATGGAATTAAAAAAAAAGATGGTAGATGAGAGTTTCTTTAATAGACTCCCGTCTACAATCTTTCTTTTTTTTTTTAACTTCAGCAACCTAGAAATTTATTTATAGTGTTTTACTTTGGTTAAATAAAAAAAAAGAGAAATAACTTTTACTTTTTGGAGAGATGGCAGAGATGGTCGATTGCGTCTGATTTGAAATCAGATGAACGTTTACGCGTTCCGTGGGTTCGAATCCGACTCTCTCCTGATAGAAATTAACGCTTATCTTTTTAAAAAACTTGCTTAAGAATAATATATTACTTTATAATATCTTTATACATTAATATATTATTTTTATTGGAGTTAGTAAAGTATGGCGAATAGTAGATCTGCAAAGAAACGTATTAAAATAAATAGAAGGAATAATATACAAAATAATTCATATAAATCTCTAATAAAATATTATGAGAAAATACATTTGAATCTTATAAAAGAATATAAAAGTAGTGAAAATTTTGTTGAAGGCCAGCCAACTCCAGATAATATAAAAAAGACACTCTTAGACTCATTTGCTCTAGTTGCTAGCCGAATTGACAGAGCGGTTAAAAAAAAAATTATCCACAAAAACACTGCAATTAGAAAGAAAAATAATTTATTTAGAAAAACCTTTATGACTTCTTAATTTTTAAGATATAATAAGATTAGTTAAAGTTTATCTACTTCCAATATCCCGTTTAGATATATAATAATTATATAAAAAAAGCTTAACTACTAAATGAAAAATATTATAGATAATAAGAAGCAGAAATCTCCGATAATTCTTCCAGATTTATCAGAAGTTCAACGAATAAGTTTTTGTTGGTTTTTGACTGAAGGATTACCCGAAGAGTTAACAAATTGTCCTTCAATTTTAAATCATAATAGCGGTATTGAATTAATAATTTACGGCCAAGAATATAAAATATATTATCCTGGTTTTGCGATACTAAATGCTTTAACAAAAAAGGGCAATTATAACCTAAGGATTTACGTTTTAATGTCGCTGAAAAAAAATGAAATAATAAAGAACGATATAATACAGTCAGAAGACTTTTCTCGCAAAGAGCGAGTATTCTTTGGTGAAATTCCCTTACTTACTGAAAAAGGTACCTTCATATTTAATGGCTGTGAAAGAGTTATTATTAGCCAAATAGTTAGAAGTCCTGGTGTTTATTATAAACAGATAATAAAGGAAAAAAAAGTCTTTTATGAAGGCACGATTATATCAAAATATGGATCATGGTTAACGTTTGAATTAGAATATAATTTAATCTGGGTAAAGTTTGATAAACAATATAAGATACCTATAAATTGGTTTCTAGTTGGACTTTCATTAGAAGAATCTGAAGTTTATCAAACCGTTCAAAATTTTGAGTTTCTAATAAAAAGTTTAGCTGCTATTCGTTTAGCAGTTTTTGATAAAATGGCTTCTAAATCTCATAAAAATAAAGATGAGGATAAAGAAACTAATGAAGCATATAATAGAAATATTTTATTAACTGTTTTTAGAGTACAGGAATTAATAAATGAACGTCTTCTTGATAAAAGCGTATATGATTTGGGTGAAGTTGGCCGTATTAAACTTAATAAAAAATTAGATATCGGGTTACCTTTAAGTAGAAGGACTTTAACCTCTTTAGATATTTTAAAAGTTATCGACAAATTAATTCATATAAGTTTCCATAATGAAAAACTTGATGATATAGATAATTTAGAAAATCGAAGAGTTCGTTCAGTTGGTGAATTATTACAACTTCAAGTACGTGTGGCTCTTGGTCGAATAAAAAAGAAAATTAATACAGATGAGAAACTAACTTCGGATATGTTTCGAATAAAAAAAAAGAAGAAAGTTACTACAGCTAAAAATTCTAAGCCTAAAAAAACTAAAACTACTAAAAATCATAAAATTAGTAAAACTAAAATATTTCCGAAAGAAACATTAATGCCTAATGAATTATTAAATTCAAAAGTTTTAACATCGGTTATAAGAGAGTTTTTTGGTTTAAGCCCGCTATCACAATATTTTGATGAAGTAAACGCTTTAGCACAATTAACACATAAACGGAGAATTAGTTCTTTAGGCCCAGGAGGATTAAATAGTGAACATGTTAGTTTTGCTGCACGAGATATTCATCCAACACAATATGGACGTCTATGTCCAATTGAAACTCCAGAAGGGCAAAAAGCTGGGTTAATTGCGTCTTTAGCAACCCATGCTAGAATTAATCACTATGGTTTTATCACGACTCCTTTTTTCAGAGTTTATAAAGGGAAAGTAATGTACGAATTAGGGCCTGTTCATTTAACTGCTGAACAAGAAGCTCAGTTTAATGTTGCTTCAGGGGATGTTCTATTAACAAAAGACAATTTTTTTAAAACCCAAATTGTTCCCGTGCGTTCATTTAATGAGTTTATAACAGTAGATGCTATTGACGTTAATTTTCTAGCTGTTTCTCCTATACAAATCCTTGCAGTAGGTGCTTCTTTAATACCATTTTTAGAGCATGATGACGCAAACCGTGCATTAATGGGCTCAAATATGCAAAGGCAAGCAGTTCCCTTATTATACCCAAAAAAACCTATAATTGGTACAGGTATTGAACATCAAATTGCTGCAGATTCTCAAGTGGTATTAATAAATTTATTAAATGGAATTATTGACTCTGTCTGCTCCGATCGGATTACAATTCTTGATACTAAACATTTTGGAAGTTCTAAAATGTATTTTTTAGATAAATATCGTCGTTCAAATCAGGAAACTATAATTAATCAAAAGCCTCTAATTTGGAATGGGGAAGTTGTCGAACCAGGACAAATTCTTGCAGATGGTCCAGGAACTGAAGGAGGTGAACTTGCCTTAGGACAAAATTTAACAGTTGCTTATATGCCATGGGATGGTTATAACTTTGAAGATGCTATTTTAGTTAGTGAGAGATTAGTTCAGGATGATCTTTTTACTTCAATACACATTGAAAAATATGAACTTCAGCTCATAGATGATCGTGATACTGTAGAAGAAATAACAACAGCGATTCCAAATATTGAGGAAGAAGAAATAGAAAATTTAGATGTTAATGGTATAATAAAAAAAGGAACGTTTGTTAATGGTGGTGATATTTTGGTTGGAAAGATTACCCCGATATTAGAAGACGATGAATTACCAGAAAGTAAATTATTAAGAGCAATCTTTAATATTGAATCACCCGAGCCAGAAGATTCTTCTTTAAGAGTACCAAATGGTATTTCTGGAAGAGTTATTGAAATCCAAACAGCTTCACGTGACAAAGGTGATAACTTAGGGTCGGGGGTATACGAATGGGTTTGTATTTCAATAGCTCAAATAAAAAAAATAAAGATTGGTGACAAACTTTCAGGACGACATGGAAACAAAGGTGTTATTTCCAAAATAATCCCAACCGACGATATGCCATTTTTACCTGATGGAACAATCGTTGATGTTATATTAAATCCTTTAGGAGTTCCTTCAAGAATGAATGTAGGTCAAATTTTTGAATGCTTGTTGGGGTTCGCAGGTGATTACTTAAATCGTAGATTCAAAGTTATCCCTTTTGATGAAATGTATAAGCCAAATGCTTCACGTATGCTAATTAATAAGGCTTTAAAGAAAGCAGCTAAAAAAACGAATAAGCCCTGGCTTTTTAATAAATTTTCTCCAGGGAAAATTTTATTGACTGATGGACGAACTGGAGACGTGTTCGATAACCCAGTTTTAGTTGGGAAACCGTATATTTTAAAACTTATTCATTTAGTTGATAAAAAAATGCATGCACGTTCAACAGGTTCTTATTCTCTAGTAACTCAACAACCATTAGGAGGCAAATCTAAACATGGTGGACAAAGATTTGGAGAAATGGAAGTTTGGGCATTAGAAGCTTTTGGGGTAGCTTATACGTTACAAGAATTATTAACTCTAAAATCGGATGATATTAACGGTCGACATGAAGTTTTTACTGCTATTATTAAAGGACATAATATACCAGAGCCAGGGATTCCAGAATCTTTTAACGTATTACTAAGAGAATTGAATGCATTAGGGTTAGATATGACAACACATGAAATTGGTAAGTTAGATACTGGTGAAATAACATCTTATAAAGTTAATTTATTACCCCTTCTTAAACCAAAATTAGTTTAAAGTTTGCCCTTATTTCAAAATTATAAACCTGAATATTTATATAAAAATGAAACATTTAAAACAAAAATTTGATTATGTAAAAATTAATTTAGCGGCTCCGGAACGTATTAAAGAATGGGCCGAAAAAATTTTACCTAACGGAGAAATAGTCGGTGAAGTGACTCAACCAGAAACAATTAATTATCGTACACACAAACCTGAGAAAGGAGGATTATTTTGCGAGAAAATATTTGGACCCGTTAAAAATTGGGAATGTACTTGCGGTTTACATAAGTATAAAGAAAAAGATGTTTTTTTTTGTGAAGTTTGTGGTGTAGAATTAACGGAATCTCGAGTTCGTAGACACCGTATGGGATATATTAAATTATTATCACCAGTTGTCCATATTTGGTATTTAAAAGGATCACCAAGTCTTTTATCAGCTATGTTAGCTTCACCTATAACTAAACTTGAAGCTGTTATCTATAATGGTAAAAAGCCAGATCAAGATGAAGATCTTGCAAAATATGAGCAGGTTTTCTTATCATCTTTTTATGATACTGAAGGTGAAGGTTTTCATTATGGTAAGAAACGTCAAGGTGCTGAAATTCTTTATCACCGATTAAAAAAAATTGATTTAAAAGCAGAGATTGACAATAATCGGAATATTATGTTTTTTTCTGAAGTTAAAAAAAAAGTTGAAGTTGCAATTAAAAAAATTCGTATATTTGAAAATTTTTTAACTACAGGTACTCGACCCGAATGGATGGTACTCCATTTTCTTCCAGTTCTTCCACCGGGTATTCGACCTATTGTAAAATTAGATAATGGAAGGTTTGCTACGTCAGATCTGAATGAGCTTTATCGTAAAATCATTATTAGAAATAAAAGATTAAAAAGGTTGTTATCAGTTCATGCTCCTAGTGTTGTTGTTCTAACTGAAAAGCGAATGATTCAGGAAGCTGTTGACACACTTATTGATAACGGAAAACGGGGTTCTAAAATACTCGATGCAAATAAAAGACCTTTAAAATCATTAGCTGATATTATTGAAGGTAAACAGGGTAGGTTTCGTCAAAATTTGTTAGGTAAACGGGTAGACTACTCAGGGCGTTCAGTAATTATTGTTGGTCCCCATCTTAAATTAAACCAATGTGGTTTACCCTATGAAATGGCAATTGAATTGTTTTTACCATTTATTATTTATCGATTACTTTCTCAAGGATTATCTCATTCTATAAAGAGAGCGAAAAAAATTATTTATAGTAATGAACCTTTTATTTGGTACCTAACAGAGGAAATTTTAAAAAAACATCCTATTATTCTAAACCGTGCGCCAACCTTGCATCGTTTAGGGGTTCAGGCCTTTGACCCTGTACTAGTTAGAGGACGTGCTATACAGTTACATCCTCTAGTATGTTCTTCTTTTAATGCTGATTTTGATGGCGATCAGATGGCCGTACATATTCCTTTATCTTTTGAATCTCAATTAGAAACTAGATTATGCTTATTAGCCCCTAATAATTTTTTATCAGCATCTAGTGGTGAACCCACTATTCAACCTTCACAAGATATGGTTTTAGGCTTTTATTATTTGACTACACAAAATAGAAAAGACTTGCTAGGTTCAAACAATTATTTTTCTAATTTTAATGAAGTGATATCTGCGTATGAACAGAAACAATTACAAATTCATTCTTCTATTTGGGTTCGCTGTCCAAATAATATAACCTTAGATAGTCCACTAAAATTTATTAAAACAATTCATCTATCAAATAATACTAACCTTGTTATTTATAACAATTTACAAAGGAAAGAAACAATGGATGGTAAATTATTAGTTCAATTTATTCGAACAACTCCGGGTCGTATTATTTTTAATCAATGCATTAATGATATATTAAATAAACCGGAGGTTAGATAAAATGTCAAAACGATCAAATATTTTTTCAAACAATACTATTAATAAAAAAGAATTAAAAAAAATTATTCAATGGGCGTTTAAAAATTATGGTCAAAGAAAAGCTGCATTTTTTGTTGACCAATTAAAAGAAATGGGTTTTGAATATGCAACTAAATCTGGAATTTCTATAGGTATTGAAGATTTGAGAATTCCACCTGTAAAAATTGATCTTATGCGTAGAGCATCTTTGGATGCTTTTTTAACTGAAGCGCAAGCAAAGAATGGTGAAATTACAGAAGTAGAAAGATTTCAGAGAATTATTTATATTTGGAATACCACTAGTGAAGAATTAAAAGAAAGGCTTATAGAGTTTTTTAAAAACACTGATCCTTTAAATTCTGTATATATCATGGCCTTTTCTGGTGCCCGTGGAAATATTTCACAAGTCCGACAATTAGTTGGTATGAGAGGTTTAATGTCTGACCCAAGTGGTAGAATTATTGATAGAGCAATCGGATCAAATTTTCGCGAAGGTTTATCTATTACAGATTATATTATCTCTTCTTATGGAGCTAGAAAAGGACTTGTTGATACAGCAGTAAAAACAGCGGATTCTGGTTATTTAACAAGACGACTTGTTGAAGTTGCTCAAAGTATTATAATCAGTGAGTTGGATTGTAAAACTGAACGAGGTGTTTTTTTGCAAGAAGGAGTAAAAGATGAGGATGAAAAAGGATTTTTATCACTTACAGAACTTCTTAATGGTAGAGTTTTAGCATCTTCAATAGTCAAACCTGGAACTAAAAAAATTATTGCTTTTAGAAATCAACAAATTACAAGTTCTCTGATAGAAAATTTAATTAAATGTAAGATTAATAAAGTATTAGTGAGATCACCACTAACTTGTGAATGTAGACGTGCAGTTTGTCAACATTGTTACGGATGGAATTTAGCTTTAGGGAATTTAGTTGAGTTAGGTGAAACAGTTGGCTTAATTGCCGCCCAATCTATAGGTGAACCAGGAACTCAATTAACAATGAGAACTTTTCATACAGGAGGAGTTTTTACAAGCGAATTAATTCGCCAAGGACGTGTAAATTACTCTGGATACTTAGATTTTATGTCAGAATTAAAACTCCGTCCATACAGGACTAAATATGGTCAAAATGCATTACTGAGTGAAAATGACTCATGGTTAGGGGTTATTACTTATGACAATAAAATTATAAGACTTCCAATACCGGAAGATACAATAATTTTTTCTGATAATCATACATATATTACAGATAATCAAGTTTTATTGGAAGCAGCCCCTAAAATAAAAGAGATGACTCTTGGGGAAAAAGAAATAAAATATGTTAATGCAAGACATCCAGGGAAAATTTTATTGGAGAAAAATGGCTCTCCACAAGATTATCAAAAACAAAATGTTTCAGACTTTAGAAAAAGAGGGAAAAAAAATTATAGTTTTTGGGTTTTATCTGGAGAGGTTTTATCTACGGCATTCGATACAATTATAAGAGCACGAAACCTTGAAAAAATTTACAAAGATCAATCTATAGCACAATCGAAGATAGTTACAACTATAGGTGGATTTGTTAGATTTTCAAGAAACAAATCAACTCAAGAACTCCTTGGCTTAAAGACTCAGAATTACACTCGAGAAGAAAGTATTTTTAAAATTTTTATTGAAAGTAATCATATTGAAGTTTCCAAATGTAAAGTTTATTTATCATATACTCACCAAATTATATTAAAACCACAATTAGTAAATAAGCGGTTATTTTCTTTTGGTTCTTTGTGTAATAATAAATATAAAACAAAAACAGGTGGTAGCTTTTTTATTTCTAATCTTTATAAACCAAGATCTATCGGAAGTAAATTAAATAATAAACTAAAATCTGGGTCAACAATTTTCTATGTACCCCAAGCAACAATTCGAACAGATTCAAAGGAAAAAGACTTTAAATTTAAAAATGGTACCTATGTAAAAAAACATGAAGAAATTTTCCCTGATTATTTTATATCAATAGATGGTTTTATTACTTTTAAAATTGAGGAACCAACAAAATGTATTACTATTAAACCAGGTCAAAGATACAAATTAAACAAAGAATTAAAGTTTTATAAAAATCTTCATGAGCAAATATATTATCCTGGTGAATTTATATTGGGCGAGTTTGAGGTTTGCGTTTTAAGTTATATAGAACTCGAAAGTATTCATGGAGAAACATATTTGTATATTCGTCCTATAACTCGTTATGAATTTACAAATGAACAGCCACGTCAAATTTTAAACTCGAATTCTTTTGCACCACTAAATCTAATAGTAGAAGATTTTAGGATACAAATTCTATCAGGACAACAAATTACAATTGATAAACCAATACAATTTATTGATTCTCCTTTAATCATTAATTATTCTCTTGATCTAGATGATACAGAACTAATTTTTGAGTTTAAAAAACCAAAGAAAAAAAACTCTTATAGCCAGATTAGTTTTATATATGGGCAAATTTTTCTTTTTGATACTGTAATACCAAAAGAAATAAAAAAAACCGATATCGAAGTCAATTTACTTGTAGAAGAAGAACAATTTACTGACCCTTATACTATTATTGGAGCTTTTGATACTTTATCGCCTTTTAACAATATTATTTCTAGTATAAAAAAAAAAAGTAATAAAACGAGATCAGAACTATTATTAACAACAAAATCTGATTATGCTGAGATTTTTTTAGATAGCTTTGATCATAATTATGAACAAAATAAATTTTTTAAGACTAATAAATTGTTTAATAATGATCTTTTAATTCGAGAAGATGGTTTACTAAAAGAAATCACAGGTAATAAAATCACTTTACATTTAGGTCAATCTTATTTTTTCTCTACAGGAGCATTAGTTCGAAAAATACCAGGTGATTATATTAGAAGACAAGAAACTTTAGGACAATTAATATTTGAACGCTTAATAACTGGGGATATTGTCCAAGGGTTACCCAAAATTAATAATATTTTAGAAGCCCGTAAACCTAAAATAGAATCCTTACTCGCAACAAGACCAGGTTTTATTAACTCTATTCGATATACTTCGAATTTTATTGTAATCGCTACTAAACCATCACTAAAGAATGATTATTATAAAGCTTCTCGTTCTCAAAGGTTGGTAGTTAGAAAGTATGAATCAGTCTCAGTTGGACAACCCTTAACGCAAGGTTCTTTAAATCCTCATACTTTGCTTCATGTTTATTTTCGTTACTTTTGTTCTTTAGGCATTTTATCGACTTATGAATCAGCTTATCGTAGTCTAAAAAAATTGCAAGGATTATTATTGACATCTGTTCAAGCTATATACGTGTCTCAAGGGGTTATGATTTCTAGTAAGCATGTAGAATTAATTGTTAGAGAGATGACACATAAAGTTTATATTGAATATCCTGGGAAAACCCATTTTTTACCAGGAGATATTATTGATTTAGACCAAGCCCAATATATCAATATTTGTATCAAAAATAGTAATCAGTTAGGTTTTCGACCTATTTTATTAGGTATTACGAAGTCTTCTTTGAAAACAGATAGTTTTTTAGCTGCGGCGAGTTTCCAAGAAACTACAAGAGTTTTAACACGGGCAGCTATTCAAGGTAAAACAGATTGGCTTAGAGGACTAAAAGAGAATGCTATTACAGGACGACTAATACCAGCAGGTACAGGTTTTTATATTAATAAAGATATTACTTTTAATAAAGTATTATTACCTGAAAAGTTAGTAAAAGAGCAAAACAATTTAAGTTTAAAAACCCAATTAAAATTAAAGGAAGCAAAACTAAAAAAAATAGTACGTTTTAAGTATAATAAATAAAGTAGATTTATCTTTTAATTCTAAATGCAATTAAAAGATTAAAAGTCTGCTATACTAATTAGTATAGATATCAAAACAATAACAATTATTATTTAATATATACCAGTTATTTAAAAACATTCATCGAAACTAAATACAATATTTTAAAATAAAAAGGATAACTATTTTTATGGCTAAAATTGAATTGGCTCAACTTTTAGATGCAGGCGTACATTTCGGACATAAAGCTCATCGCTGGAATCCTAAGATGTTTCCTTACATCTACGCAGAACGTAATGGTATACATATTCTAGATTTAATTCAAACAACTGAATTTTTAAAAAGAGCTTGTGATTTTAGTAAAAGAGCCTCTGCAAAAAAACAAACATTTTTATTTGTTGGAACAAAAAAACAAGCTGCTTCTTTAATTGCTATTGAGGCACAAAAATGTGGTGCATTTTATATAAATCATCGTTGGTTAGGAGGTATGTTAACGAATTGGGTGACTATAAAAAGTCGAATTGATCGCTTAAATGATCTAGAACAACAAGAAAAATCAAATTCTTTTGATACTTTGCCTAAGAAAGAAGCAGCAAATTTAAAAAAAGAGCTTGAAAAACTTAAAAAATATTTCAATGGCGTTAAAGGAATGAAAAAAGTGCCTGATATTTTAGTCATCATAGATCAAAAACGTGAAATTATTGCTATTAAAGAAGCACTTTCTTTAAATATTCCTATAATTTCAATTCTGGATACTAATTGTGACCCAGATTTAGCCACAATACCAATCCCAGGTAATGACGACTCTATAAGGTCAATAAAATATATTATTCAAAACATATCGGATAGCATTTGTTTAGGTCAACAAAATTCTTTAAAGACTTAAATTAGATAATCAAGTACAAGTAAAAAATTATAAGTAAGGATAAAAAATTATTATGCTACATATCGATGCAGAAAGAGTTAGAGAATTAAGGCATAAAACTGGTGCGGGTATGATGAATTGCAAAAAGGCCTTGTTAGAGTCAAATGGTAATTTTGAAGAAGCGATTAAAAGTTTACGTGAAAAGGGCCAAGCCTCAGCAGATAAAAAAGTAAATCGTAAGACTATTGAAGGACTTGTTAACAGTTATATACATATTGGGGGTAGAATTGGCGTATTGATTGAAGTTAATTGTGAAACAGATTTTGTTGCGCGCCGTGAAGAATTTCAAGAATTAGTTCAAAATCTTGCTATGCAAATTGCAGCCTCACCTGATGTCCTTTATATTCAAAATGACGATATTCCAGAAGATATTATTAGTAATGAAAAAGCTATTGAATCAGGGAAGGAAGATTTAAGTAATAAACCTGATGATATCAGAGAAAAAATTATTTTAGGGAGAATTGATAAAACCTTAAAAAACTTAACTTTACTTAATCAACCTTTTATAAGAGACGCAAATATTACTGTTGATGAATTAATAAAGGAAAAAATTAGTCTTTTTGGTGAAAATATAAGAATAAAAAGATTTACTCGTTATACATTAGGTAATTAATAATTACATGATAAAAAAGTTTTTTTTTTTTTACTTTTCTTCTCTAAAGAGTATAGACTATAATTATTTTAGTCTAAGTTTCATAGTATTTATCTGTATGCGTATTTTTGCATAAGGTGTTATAATTTATCTCTTTACTATAATTAAATATGAATATTCTCCAAAGTCCTAATATTATTAATTTAAATTCATTAATCTTTTTATCAGACATTGAAGTTGGAAAACATCTCTATTGGGAAGTGAACGATATTACTTTTCATGGTCAAGTAATAATTGTTAGCTCGCTTGTAATATTATTAACACTTGTATTTTCATTCTTAGGGACATCAGATAAAAGTATGATCCCTAATGGTTGGCAAAATTTTATGGAGTCTGTTGTTGAGTTTGTTAAAGAGATTGCCCAAAATCAGCTTGGTAACGAATATCGACCATGGTTACCATTTATTGGAACTTTATTTTTATTCGTTTTTGGTTGTAACTGGGCCGGGGCCGTAATTCCTTGGAAATTAATAAAGCTTTCTGAAGGTGAATTCGGTGCCCCTACAAATGATATAAATACAACCGTTGCTCTAGCTTTATTAACATCCTTTATGTATTTTTACGCAGGTTTAAGTACAAAAGGTTTTGGTTACTTTAAACGTTATATAGAGCCTACACCCCTTTTATTACCGATTAACATCTTAGAGGATTTTACAAAACCTCTTTCATTAAGTTTTCGTTTATTTGGTAATATTTTAGCTGATGAATTAACTGTTTCTGTATTAGCTTTATTAGTCCCTTTAATTGTACCACTACCGGTAATGCTTTTAGGAGTATTTGCAAGTTCAGTTCAAGCTCTAATTTTTTCAACTTTAGCTGGTGCTTATATTGCTGAAGCGGTCGAAGGGCATTAATTCTAATAAGATTACTTTAATTTAATAAAAAAATATATTAGAAATTTGTTAATTTTTTCTTATCTGACCCACGAATAAATTATATGGATTCTATTGTTTCTGCTGCATCTGTTATAGCTGCTGGTCTTGCTGTTGGTTTAGCTGCAATTGGTCCAGGAATTGGACAAGGAACTGCTGCTGGTCAAGCGGTTGAAGGTATCGCCCGTCAACCAGAAGCAGAAAATAAAATTCGTGGTACTTTACTTTTAAGTTTTGCCTTCATGGAAGCTTTAACTATTTACGGCTTAGTTGTAGCTTTAGCTTTATTATTTGCAAACCCATTTACTAGTTAATAATTAATAGTAGAGATGTTCTTAAGTTTTTAAACACGAACATCTCTAGTATTGATTAGTTATCCTTTCCCCAAAAAAATTTTATTTTTAATATTAAAACTAAAAAATGTTTGATAACTATAACTCCATTTTAATAATAGGCACGGAAAAAACTGGAGGATTATTTGATTTTGATGGGACACTACCAGTCATAGCATTACAGTTTGTAATCTTTATGTTTGTTCTAAATTTTATTTTATACACACCTCTATTAGATACTATCGATGAACGGAATCTTTATATAAGCAAAAGCTTATCTGAAGCTACAAGTATATTGACAAAGTCAAATGAATTAAATCTAAAATATGAAAAAAAGACATCTAAAGCTCGTAAAGCAGTGGCATTAGACTTATTAACTTATCAAAACTTATACAAAGAGATTTTAGAAGAAAAAATGAAATCTTCCGAAATTTTTATCGATAAATTTTTAACAGAAACGACAGAAACTTTCGAAGAAAATAAAGAAAACATTTTAAAAAGTTTTGATACTGAAATTGATTCTTTAAGTAATCAAATTATGAAAAAGATAATGAAAACATAAAAAATTAGTTTAAACTTATTTAAAACACTACCCATGAAAATTTAAATATATTAAATAATTAATAAAAAATGAAAAGTTATATACAGTACTTTGTTTCAAATGAAGATTTTGGAATTAGCTTAAACACAGATATATTTGAATCAAACATCATAAATATAATCTTGTTGCTAGTAATATTGTTTATTGTCCTTAAAAAGTTTTTAACGGAAAATCTTACAGCTCGTAAAGAAAAAATTGTGCAAGGTATAGAAAATGCCGAAACACGTTTATCTGATTCTAACAAGCGTTATAACGAAGCAAAAAAACAATGGGCACAAATGGATATTATTATTAAAGAAATAAATCAGCAAATGGAAGCAACAAAACAAAATGTTTTAAAGCTTAAGTGGGATCAAGGAAAAGAGGATCTATCGAAAAAATTTACAACAGCAATAGTTGTACTACGTAATCGTGAAAATAAAATTTTCAACGATGTTACTAAGGAAGTTTCGAAAAGAGCACTAAACCAAGTGATTCTGAAGCTTAAAAAACAATTAGGAAAAGTTGAACAGTCTGCTATTATAAATCTGAAAATAACGCAATTAGGAGAATAAGAATGGCTAACACAATGTTCGGTTCAAAAATTGCAAATCCGTATTCAGAAGCTCTATTACAATTAGGTTTAGACTTGTACCTAAAAGAAGAAAATGCTGATACTCAAGTTTTTTTTCAAATCATTTTTGATATGGAAAATTTATTAACTTTATTAAAATTAACTCCAACCTTAGAGAAATATTTAGCTAATCCTCTTATTAAAGATAAAGAGAAAAAAGATGTTTTAAATAAATGTTTGACAGCAAAAACAAGCCCCACAACAAAACATTTTTTAATGCTCTTAGTTGATAAAAAAAGAATAGGTTTTCTTGAGATTATCACACAAACTTTTTTAAACAAAGCTTATAATTTTGTTTGCCTTAAGTTTGTAGAAGTTTATTCAGCATCTTTATTAAGTAAAGATCAAAAAACACAACTAATCGAAAAACTTAAAATATTATTAGGACCCGAATTTACTACCTCTAAAGTTTATTATTCAAAAATTAATGTAACATTTAAGATAGACAAAGAAATTTTAGGTGGTTTCATTATTAAAGTTGATTCTAAAATAATTGATTTAAGTTTACGTGGGGAGCTAGAAGGTTTAGCAAAACAGATGGAGGTAAGTTTATTAAGTTAAAATCTTTTTCTACTAAGATTCTAATTAATAACTTGATTGATTTTTAATCTTTCAAATATAGCTTTTATTTTTTATATTCTGTAATTCGGTTGTTTTCTTTTTCTATAATTTAAAGTTTTTATCCAAGGAAGAATAAATTGAATATATTATGACAAACCCAAATGAAATAAGTAATATTATTAGAAAACAAATCGAAGATTATAGTACTGATTTAAATATTGATATCATCGGGACTGTCCTTCAGGTAGGGGATGGGATTGCTCGTGTTTATGGATTGGATGAAGTAATGGCTGGAGAATTATTAGAATTTGATGAAGGTACAATAGGTATCGCTTTAAACTTAGAGAACGACAATGTCGGGGCTGTACTTATGGGTGATGGAAGAGAAATTTTAGAAGGTAGTACAGTAAAAGCCACTGGTAGAATTGCTCAAATTCCTGTAGGAGATGGGTTATTAGGTCGAGTATTAGATCCTTTAGCTATCCCTATTGATGGTAAAGGTGACGCTCAAGTTACTGAAAGTCGTCTTATTGAATCTATGGCACCAGGTATTATTAGTAGAAAATCGGTTTGTGAACCTTTACAAACCGGCATTACCGCTATTGATGCTATGATTCCAATTGGTAGAGGACAACGTGAATTAATTATTGGTGATCGACAAACTGGAAAAACATCTATTGCTTTAGATACAATTATTAATCAAAAAGGACAAGACGTAGTTTGTGTTTATGTTGCAATTGGACAAAAAGCGTCTTCAGTTGCGCAAGCGGTAACTACACTGCAAGAAAGAGAAGCATTAGATTATACTGTTATCGTTGCTGCAAATGCTGATCAGCCTGCAACCCTACAATATATTGCTCCTTATACAGGGGCAGCAATCGCAGAGTATTTCATGTACACAGGTAAGCACACCTTAGTAGTTTATGATGATTTATCAAAACAAGCATCAGCTTATCGCCAAATGTCTTTACTATTACGTCGTCCACCAGGTCGAGAAGCTTACCCAGGGGACGTTTTTTACTTACATTCACGTTTACTAGAGCGCGCAGCGAAATTAAATGATGTACTTGGTGGCGGTAGTATGACTGCATTACCAATTATTGAAACACAAGCTGGCGACGTTTCTGCTTATATCCCTACTAATGTTATTTCGATTACTGATGGCCAAATCTTTTTATCTGGTGATTTATTTAACTCAGGCTTACGTCCTGCTATAAATGTAGGTATTTCAGTATCTCGTGTGGGTTCTGCTGCACAAATAAAGGCTATGAAACAAGTAGCAGGGAAATTAAAACTAGAATTAGCTCAATTTGATGAACTTGAAGCCTTTTCGCAATTCGCTTCAGATTTAGATAAGGCAACACAAGCTCAATTAGCTCGAGGACGACGATTAAGAGAAATTTTAAAACAGGCCCAAAATTCACCAATTCCTGTAGCTGAACAAGTAGCTATAATTTATATTGGGACAAACGGATTTCTAGATGATTTAGAAGTTGGAGAGATTCCTACTTTTATAAAAAGTATCCGTGACTATTTAGCAAGTTCTAAACCTGAATATTTAGAAATTATAAATTCTTCAAAACAATTGACAACAGAAGCAGAAACTATCTTAAAAACAGCAATATCTGATGTAAAGAAAACTTTTAAAGCTTAAAAGAATATAACTACTTCATAATGTAAATACTTAAAATTTTAAGTATTTACAGTTTTAAATAAAAAATTAATACTTTAGAGAGGCCTTAAATAATTTTTTATCTTTTCTAATATATGAGATATGTAGATACCCACTAAAGCCATAGTGATTTTCTTTAGAAAGAAAAAACATAATTATGTTATAATGACCTCTAACGTAGTAGCCGGGATAGCTCAGTTGGTAGAGCAGTGGATTGAAGATCCTCGTGTCACCAGTTCAAATCTGGTTTCTGGCAATCGAGTCTAATTGTGTTTGTTAAATTTTTAATTCTAAAGGCTAGTTATATTTATGGGTAAGGTTTATGATTGGTTTGAAGAAAGATTAGAAATTCAATCAATTGCTGATGATATTACAAGCAAATATGTTCCACCTCATGTTAATATTTTTTATTGCTTTGGTGGGATTGTTTTCACATGTTTTCTAGTTCAAGTTGCTACAGGATTCGCAATGACGTTTTATTATAGACCAAGTATTAGCGAAGCCTTCTCGTCGGTTGAATATATTATGACGGAAGTAAACTTTGGGTGGCTAATTCGTTCTATACACCGCTGGTCGGCAAGTATGATGGTTCTTATGTTAATTTTACATGTATTCCGTGTATACTTAACTGGAGGCTTTAAAAAGCCTCGTGAATTAACATGGGTTACAGGAGTAACTTTAGCTGTTACAACTGTCTCTTTTGGTGTAACTGGTTATTCTCTTCCATGGGATCAAGTAGGATTTTGGGCTTGTAAAATTGTAACGGGTGTACCTGAGGCGGTTCCCGTTATTGGTCCCCCAATAGTACAACTTCTACGTGGTGGAGTAAGTGTAGGACAAAGTACTTTAACACGTTTCTATAGCGCACATACATTTGTATTACCCCTTGTTGCAGCTGCATTAATGATTACTCATTTTTTAATGATTAGAAAGCAAGGTATTTCAGGTCCATTATAATCAATGACAATTTAGAACTAAATATTAAATTAGAAGATATTAAAAAAATAAAATTTTAGTTTTTAATAATATATATACAATTGGAGATATTATGTCGATCTTAAAAAAACCAGATTTAACAGATCCAAAATTACGTGCTAAGTTAGCAAAAGGAATGGGCCATAATTATTACGGTGAGCCTGCTTGGCCAAATGATATTTTTTATATGTTTCCTATTTGTATTTTAGGAACTTTTGTACTAGTTATTGGACTAGCTGTAATGGAGCCGTCAGCATTAGGTGAAAAAGCTAATCCATTTGCAACTCCTTTAGAGATTTTACCAGAATGGTATTTTTTCCCAACGTTTAACTTATTAAGAGTACTACCAAATAAATTATTAGGTGTTTTAGCTATGGCTGCTGTACCTGCAGGATTAATAACAGTTCCATTTATCGAAAATGTTAATAAGTTTCAAAACCCTTTTAGAAGACCTGTAGCTTCAACTGTTTTTTTAATAGGCACATTTGTTGCAATATGGTTAGGAATCGGAGCTTGTTTACCGATAAGCAAAGCAATCACTTTAGGTTTATTTTAATAAATTAAATATTTGATTTGAAAAAAGAAAATAATTATTGTAAGAGACCTTTAAAAAGATTTAAAATTTTAAGTCTTTTTAAAGGTCTCTTACAATAATTATTATTAGTGTTATCTTTAATCCACCAACAAATAGATTATTATATTATTACTTAAAATATTCATTGGTCCCATAGAATGATTACTTTTATAAAGTTATAAAAATTATATAGTCTACCAGAAGCATTTCTTAAATAATCTCAAAAATTTCTTCAAAAACTTTTTTAACTTTATAACCTGAATCTATTGATTCAAGAGGATCTTTTCTTAAACGGTGGCGTAAGCATAAAACAATGATCTTTTCAATATCATCTATAGTAATTGTCTCTTTACCTTGAAAAGCTGTATATGCTTTAGCAGCTCTATTAGTAACTATATCTCCCCTTAGACCGTCAACATCTAATTCACTACAAACCCTCGAGATTTTTAGTCTAAAATCATAAGGCATCTCGACTTTTTCCAATAAGTTTTGAGCATCAATAATTTTTTGTTTTAGAGCTTCTTGTTGGTCTTTATATTTATCTACCCATGCATAAGGATCTAAATCAAATAGAGTTCTCTCTTCTACAATTTTGACTCTTAAATCTGGGTCTTTTACAGTTCTTATTTCAGCGTGCATCCCAAAACGATCCAGTAATTGAGGTCTTAATTCCCCTTCTTCTGGGTTACCTGAACCAACAAGAACGAATTGTGCTGGATGACGTATAGATATTCCTTCTCTTTCAACAGTATTCCAACCTGAAGCTGCCGAATCTAATAAGATGTCAACGAGATGATCATCTAACAAATTAACTTCATCAACATATAAAATACCACGATTAGCTTTAGCTAATAAACCAGGTTCAAAGGCTTTAACTCCTTCAGTTAAGGCTTTTTCTATATCAATTGTTCCACAAACTCTATCTTCAGTCGCACCTAAAGGTAAATCTACCATAGGTATTTTTATAAATTCTGTTTCAGAGTTTTCTATCGTTTCATCTGTAGGATGACGGTTAAAAGGATCATCTTTGATTACCTCAATCTCAGGTAATAAATCTGCAATCGCTCTGATTGTAGTTGATTTTCCAGTTCCTCTATCACCCATAATCATTACACCACCAATTTTAGGATCGATAACATTTAATTCTAGAGCAAGCTTCATTTCTTCTTGCCCAACAATAGCAGTAAATGGAAATATTGGAGTACTTTTTGGTTTTAAATTTTGTTTAGTCATTTTATTTTTAAATTAACTGAAATACTTATAACTTGTCTATGTTTTTTTTAAGATTGAGGTCTAGAATTTGTTCTTATGAATATAATGTTTTGCCTAAACGGAATGCTAATAATGCTGGTAAAATTGCGAAAGCTAAAGCTACTAAAACTTCTGTATTTGTTAACATAATTGTAATTAATATTATTTGGTTTTTCTAAAAATTTAAACTCTTACGATGTAGTATACTATAAATATATTTTAATGTCATCATAAAAAAGTTCAATATTTTTAATCTACTTAAATTTTAAAATCATTTAAAAAATATATCTCTTTATTAATGAATTCTATATTCCCATTATTGTATTCTATTGCTTTATTTATTTTTTTATTTTTTATAAGTTATTATATAGTAAAACAAATAATTAATACTCAAAAATTAGAAAAAAAAATATTTCAATTACAGGAACTTGTTAAAAAAGATGATCTCTATTATGAAGATTGTTACCAATTAGGACAGTTATATTTGAGAAAAAAACTTTTTCTTAAAGCAATTGTAGTATTCAGAAAAGCTCTAAAATTATGGGACCCTAATGATAAAATTGGACTCGCAAACTTATATAATGCTATAGGATTTACATTTTTTAATTTAGAAGAATACGACTATGCTATTTATTACTACAAGATAGCGATCAAAATTATTCCAGATCATACATTAGTTTTAATAAATCTTGGTTATGCCTTTGAAAAAATTAATTCTATCATAACAGGATATAATTGTTATAAAGCTGCATTATCTTGGGATCCATATAATGAATTAGCCTCTACTCGTTTTTTAGCAGCTGAGAAAAAGCTCAAATATATTCTATAAAAATGATTACTATCTACTTAATTTTTAGAAGATAGTACATCGTGGAGTTTTAGAGCTAGATATGAGTAGATTAAGTTTCTAATTAATATCTTGTTTCTATTTTATATAAAATACGTTATAATAAATTGATGAAAACTCAATTCAGAATAATTCTAGAAAATTATTTTATGAGACTTGAGCGTTTCCTATCTTTATGTCTCCAGAGAGGAAAAGGTAAATGAACTCCAAAAAGCAAGTAGCTAAGGTAAAGGTTCTCGTTGACCGTAATACTGCTAATACAACTAGTTTTGAAAAATGGGCCAAGCCAGGGCACTTTTCACGTACATTATCAAAGGGTCCAAAAACAACAACTTGGATTTGGAATTTGCATGCTGATGCACATGATTTTGACACTCAAACAAATTCTTTAGAAGAAGTTTCTAGAAAAATTTTTAGTGCGCATTTTGGCCAATTATCAATAATATTTTTATGGATAAGTGGTATGCATTTTCATGGAGCATACTTTTCGAATTATTTAGCATGGCTAAATAATCCCATTAGTATCAAGCCTAGTGCCCAAGTCGTTTGGCCAATTGTTGGTCAAGAAATCTTAAATGGAGATGTTGGTGGTAATTTCCAAGGTGTTCAGATAACATCAGGATTTTTCCAGTTATGGCGTGCTGAAGGTATTACAAGTGAAATTGAATTATACTGGACAGCTATTGGTGGATTAATTATGTCAGGTTTAATGTTATTTGGTGGATGGTTTCATTACCATAAAGCTGCACCAAAATTAGAGTGGTTCCAGAATGCTGAGTCGATGTTAAATCATCACTTATCTGGTCTTCTAGGTTTAGGCTGTCTGTCTTGGTCAGGGCACCAAATCCATGTTGCATTACCTATAAATAAGTTATTAGATGCCGGTGTTGCTTCACAAGAAATTCCATTACCTTATGAGTTTCTTATAAATCGAGAATTAATTGGTCAATTATACCCGAGTTTTAAAAAAGGTTTAGTTCCTTTCTTTTCTCTTAACTGGGGTGAGTATTCTGACTTTTTAACTTTTAAAGGGGGCTTAAACCCTGTAACAGGTGGACTTTGGTTGAGTGATACAGCACATCACCATTTAGCTTTAGCAGTTCTATTTATTGTTGCAGGACATATGTATCGTACAAATTGGGGAATTGGTCATAGCATGAAAGAAATTTTAGAAGCACATAAAGGTCCCTTTACTGGTGCAGGCCACACAGGTCTTTATGAAATTTTAACAACTTCTTGGCATGCTCAATTAGCAATTAATTTAGCGATGATGGGCTCTTTAAGTATTATAGTGGCTCATCATATGTATGCTATGCCACCGTACCCGTACATTGCAACTGATTACGCAACACAACTTTCATTATTTACACATCATATGTGGATTGGTGGGTTCTGTATTGTAGGTGGTGCTGCACATGGAGCAATTTTTATGGTTCGTGATTATAATCCTGCAAAGAATTATAATAACTTATTAGATCGAGTTGTTCGTCATAGAGATTCGATTATTTCCCATCTGAATTGGGTTTGTATTTTCCTAGGTTTCCATAGCTTTGGGTTATATATACATAATGATACTATGAGAGCATTAGGACGTGCCCCTGATATGTTTTCTGACACAGGTATTCCTTTAAAACCAATTTTTGCACAAGCCATTCAAAATTTACATTTATTAGCGCCTGGTAGTACAGCACCAAATGCGTTAACAACAGCGAGTTATGTTTTTGGTGGGGATATTGTATCCATCGGGTCAAAGATTGCTATAATGCCAATAAAATTAAGTACAGCAGATTTTATGGTTCACCATATCCATGCTTTTACAATTCATGTTACTGTATTAATTTTATTAAAAGGAGTTTTATATGCACGTAGTTCAAAATTAATACCTGATAAAGCTAATTTAGGATTCCGTTTTCCGTGTGATGGACCTGGTCGAGGTGGTACTTGTCAAGTTTCAGCTTGGGACCATATATTTTTAGGTCTGTTTTGGATGTATAATTCTATATCAGTAGTCATATTTCATTTTAGTTGGAAAATGCAGTCTGATGTTTGGGGATCAGTAACACCAACAGGGACAGTTTCACATATTACAGGTGGTAATTTTGCTCAAAGTGCAATTACTATTAATGGATGGTTAAGAGATTTTTTATGGGCGCAAGCATCACAAGTAATTCAATCATACGGTTCGGCTTTATCTGCTTACGGTTTAATATTTCTTGGCGCGCATTTTATTTGGGCATTTAGTTTAATGTTCTTATTTAGTGGTCGAGGCTATTGGCAAGAACTTATAGAGTCAATAGTTTGGGCTCATAATAAAATTAAAGTTGCACCGGCAATTCAACCTCGTGCCTTAAGTATTACTCAAGGACGAGCTGTAGGGTTAGCTCATTATTTATTAGGTGGTATTGGAACAACATGGTCTTTCTTCTTAGCAAGAATTATTTCTGTAGGATAAAATTAACGAGGTAAAATATTTATGGTAACTAAATTTCCAAAATTTAGCCAAGCTTTAGCACAAGATCCGACAACTCGAAGAATTTGGTTTGGAATTGCAACAGCTCATGACTTTGAGACTCACGACGGTATGACAGAAGAAAATTTATATCAGAAAATTTTTGCTTCACACTTTGGACATTTAGCAATTATCTTTCTTTGGACATCTGGGAATCTATTCCATGTTGCTTGGCAAGGTAATTTTGAGCAATGGTCTTTAAATCCATTAAAAGTTAAACCTATTGCCCATACAATTTGGGATCCTCATTTTGGTGAGCTAGCAATGAAAGCATTTACAAAGGGTGGCGCTTTTTATCCAGTAAATATATCTTATTCAGGTGTTTACCATTGGTGGTACACTATCGGAATGCGAACAAATAATGACTTATATGTTGGATCTATTTTTTTAATAGCTTTATCAAGTTTATTATTATTTGCCGGTTGGTTACATTTACAACCAAAATTCCGTCCAAGTTTATCTTGGTTTAAAAATAACGAATCACGTTTAAATCATCATTTAACAGGTTTATTTGGGGTTAGTTCATTAGCTTGGACAGGACATCTAGTTCATGTTGCTATACCAGAATCCCGAGGTATTCATGTGGGTTGGGATAATTTTTTAACGACGTTACCACACCCAGAAGGTTTAACTCCTTTTTTTGATGGGAATTGGAACGCTTATTCACAAAACCCTGATACAGTAGAACATATTTTTGGAACAAAAACAGGTGCTGGTACAGCAATTTTAACGTTCTTAGGTGGTTTTCACCCTCAATCACAATCTCTTTGGCTTACTGATATCGCACATCATCATCTTGCTATTGCAGTTGTGTTTATAATTGCTGGTCATATGTATCGAACAAATTTTGCGATTGGTCACAATATGAAAGAAATTTTAGATGCGCATCGTCCACCTGGTGGACGATTAGGTGCGGGTCATAAAGGTCTATTTGATACAATTACAAATTCTTTACATATGCAACTTGGTTTAGCGTTAGCTGCACTAGGGGTTATAACATCTTTAGTTGCTCAACATATGTACGCAATTCCTCCTTATGCATTTATGGCAAAAGATTTTACAACACAAGCAGCTCTTTATACTCATCATCAATATATAGCTGGGTTCTTAATGGTAGGAGCATTTGCACATGGAGCGATTTTCTTTGTGCGAGATTATGATCCAGAAGCAAATCAAGATAATGTTTTAGCCAGAATGCTTGAGCATAAAGAGGCAATTATTTCTCATTTAAGTTGGGTTAGCTTATTTTTAGGCTTCCATACACTAGGTCTATATATCCATAATGATACTGTAGTGGCCTTTGGTCAGCCAGAAAAACAAATATTAGTTGAACCTGTTTTTGCACAATTTATTCAAGCTGCTTCAGGAAAAGCCGTATATGGGTTTGATCTTTTATTATCATCAAAAGAAAGTCCTGCGACTACAGCTGGTAGCGAAATATGGCTACCTGGTTGGATAGAAGCTATTAATAATGATAAAAATGATCTTTTCTTAACTATTGGGCCTGGAGATTTTTTAATACATCATGCAATTGCTCTAGGACTACATACTACAACTTTAATTTTAGTTAAAGGAGCATTAGATGCTCGTGGCTCTAAATTAATGCCTGATAAAAAAGACTTTGGTTATAGTTTCCCTTGTGATGGTCCTGGACGTGGTGGTACTTGTGATATTTCTGCCTGGGATGCTTTCTATTTATCAATGTTTTGGATGTTAAATACAATTGGGTGGGTTACTTTTTATTGGCATTGGAAACATGTTACAATTTGGCAAGGTAATGCCGGTCAATTTAACGAATCTTCAAACTATATAATGGGATGGCTACGTGATTATTTATGGTTAAATTCATCTCCATTAATTAATGGTTATAACCCTTATGGTATGAATAGTTTGTCGGTTTGGGCATGGATGTTCTTATTTGGACATTTAATTTGGGCTACAGGATTTATGTTCTTAATTTCTTGGCGAGGTTATTGGCAAGAACTTATAGAAACATTAGTTTGGGCTCATGAACGTACACCTCTTGCAAATTTAGTTCGTTGGCGTGACAAACCCGTTGCTTTATCTATTGTTCAAGCAAGACTAGTTGGTTTGATTCATTTTACTGTAGGTTATATTTTAACGTACGCAGCTTTTGTTATAGCTTCAACAGCTGGAAAATTTGGTTAATCTAGATTATAATATCAGTTAGGTTTATATATATCTATATATAAACCTAATAACATATAAAAAATTTAATTAAGGAATTCCCTATGGCAAAACAATCGATGATTGAAAGAGAAAAAAAAAGAGAAAGGTTAGTTTTAAAGTATGGTCAAAAACGAGAACTTCTTCTTTTAGAATTTAAAAAAGCTAATACTTTTTCAGATCAAATGAGAATTCATAAAAAGATAGAAAAGTTACCGAGAAATAGCTCGAGGATTAGATTACGAAATAGATGTTGGCGCACTGGCCGTCCTCGTGGTGTCTATAGAGATTTTGGTTTATGTCGTCACATGATTAGGGAGATGGGACATAATTGTCTATTACCTGGGGTACGAAAGGCTAGTTGGTAAGTTTTTGCCTTAATACGTAAACAACCTATAATACCGTTTTCTTTAATCTAGTAAACTTTTGCTGGATTAAAGAAAACTGTATTATACTAATAATAGTGTTAGTTATTTTTTTGTTACTATAATATCCGTAATATAAAGACTTATAATCAAGTAGTTTCTTTTACTAATATAAATACTAGTACTAGTTAATACTAAAAAAAAAAAGGAGCCCCATATGAAATTAGCTGTCTACGGCAAAGGTGGTATTGGTAAATCAACAACAAGTTGTAATATTTCTGTAGCTCTATGTAGAAGAGGTAAACGTGTTTTACAAATTGGTTGTGATCCAAAACATGACAGTACATTTACTCTAACAGGTTTTTTAATCCCAACGATTATAGATACATTACAAGCTAAAGACTATCATTACGAAGATATTTGGCCTGAAGATGTTATTTATCAGGGCTATGGAGGTGTTGATTGTGTGGAAGCTGGAGGCCCTCCTGCTGGTGCAGGGTGTGGTGGATATGTAGTAGGAGAAACTGTAAAACTTTTAAAAGAATTAAATGCATTTGACGAATATGATGTTATTTTATTTGATGTTTTAGGTGACGTAGTCTGTGGTGGTTTTGCTGCACCATTAAATTATGCTGATTATTGTCTGATTGTAACTGATAATGGTTTCGATGCTTTATTTGCTGCGAACAGAATTGCTGCCTCGGTACGTGAAAAAGCTAGAACACATGCTTTAAGACTTGCGGGCCTTATAGGTAATAGAACAGCTACTAGAGATTTAATTGATAAGTATATAGATGCGGTTCCAATGCCCGTTTTAGAAGTCTTACCTCTTATTGAAGATATTAGGGTATCTCGTGTTAAGGGAAAAACTCTTTTTGAAATGACAGAGTTTGATAGTTCTTTATGTTACATATGTGATTATTATCTTAATATTGCTGATCAACTTATAGCAAACCCTGAAGGTGTTGTTCCTAAAGAAGCTGCAGATCGAGAATTATTTAGTTTACTTTCTGATTTTTATTTAAATCCTACAACAAAAGAGACTGAAAATAATGTATTTGAAGATGTTTTTGATGAAATTGGTTAAGATATTAGAAAACTTTAGATTACTGTATAAAAAATAAGCTCCATGAATTATATTTTTTATATAGTAGTCTTATAATAATAGACTTATAATTTTTTATTAATAATTAGAAGGATTTGTATGACTCTTATGAAGCAGGTACAGAATGAGGAATTAAAAGAGAAAATAAATTTTGAGTGCGAAACAGGAAATTATCACACATTTTGTCCAATTAGTTGTGTCGCATGGTTATATCAAAAGATTGAAGATAGTTTTTTTTTAGTTATTGGAACAAAAACATGTGGATATTTTCTACAAAATGCTTTAGGGGTAATGATTTTTGCTGAACCGCGCTATGCTATGGCTGAGTTAGAAGAAGGAGATATTTCTGCCCAATTAAGTGATTATGAAGAATTAAAACGTTTATGTTTACAGGTAAAAAGAGATCGAAATCCTAGTGTCATTTTTTGGATTGGGACATGTACTACAGAAATAATAAAAATGGATCTAGAGGGTATTGCACCAAAACTAGAAGTTGAAATAGACTTACCTATTGTTGTTGCTAGAGCCAATGGACTTGATTATGCTTTTACTCAAGGTGAAGATACAGTATTAGCTGCTTTAGCCCAAAGGCCTAATCAAGAAAAATCAAAACCATCTTTAGATATAGTTACTCCAATTGACTCGCAAGATAATAACTTTGTCAAACATCCACCTCTTATTTTATTTGGTTCGATACCAGATCCGGTTGTTAATCAACTTACCTTAGAGTTAAAAAAACAAGGTATTTATGTTTCTGGTTGGTTGCCTTCAAAACGTTATACCGAATTACCTTTAATTTATGAAGGGAATTATGTATGTGGTGTGAATCCTTACTTAAGTAGGACTGCAACTACATTAATGAGAAGAAGAAAATGTAAACTAATTGGTGCTCCATTTCCTATTGGACCAGACGGAACAAGAGCTTGGTTAGAAAAAATTTGTAGTGTTTTTGAAATTCAACCTAAAGGGTTAAAAGAGCGGGAAGAAGAGATATGGGAAAAATTAAAATATTATATTAGTCTAATTGATGGAAAAAGTGTTTTCTTCATGGGTGATAACTTATTAGAAATTTCATTAGCTCGTTTTTTAATACGTTCGGGCATGATTGTGTTTGAAATTGGTATACCATATATGGATAAAAGATATCAAGGGGCAGAATTACAATTATTACAAAAAACTTGTAAAGAAAAAAAGGTACCAATTCCTATTATCGTTGAGAAACCAGATAATTTTAATCAAGTCGATAGGATTCGTGATATGAAACCCGATCTAGTTATTACTGGTATGGCACATGCTAATCCTTTAGAGGCAAGAGGTATAAATACAAAGTGGTCTGTTGAATTCACATTTGCTCAAATTCATGGATTCACAAATGCTATTGAAGTCTTAGAATTAGTCACGCGACCCCTTCGTCGTAATCAAAAACTTGAGAAAATTAGTTCTGAACGATATACTGATCGCCGATAAGTCTATCATTCACAATTTATATTCTAATAACTACCTATGAATGTACTGGACTAATTTTAAACATCTATGTACTATACTAACATATATACATATTTCTGTATTCTCCGTAATATGGGAAATTCATTTTTTATTAAAATCTATAGTTTTTCAATGTTCTTACAAATAATGTTTAAATTTAAAAAATCATTATTAATCTTTTTTTTAACCTTAAGTTTACCCTTCGCTTCATTTGCGGATGTTGCAGGGTTAACAAAATGTAGTGATTCAGCATCATTTACAAAAAGGTTAGATTCAAGTGTTAAAAAATTAGAAGGCAGAATAAAAAAGTATGAGCCTGGTTCTCCACCAGCTTTAGCTCTAGAACAACAAATAAATAGAACTAAACAAAGATTTGATCGTTATTCAAACTCTGAGCTATTATGTGGTAAAGATGGGTTACCCCATCTTATAACAGACGGGAGATGGGACCATGCTGTTGAATTTGTGATTCCAGGAATCATGTTCTTATACATTAGTGGATGGATAGGTTGGGTTGGACGTAGTTATTTAAATACTGTGAGCGTATTCTCGAACCCAACTGAAAAAGAGATCATAATTGATGTTCCTCTAGCATTAAAAATTATGTCATCCGGGTTTATTTGGCCAATATCCGCTTGGCAGGAATTTACAAGTGGGAAATTCTTAGCGTCTGACTCAGAAATCACTGTCTCTCCAAGATAATAAAAAAAGTTATTAAATATGAAAATTCAATATCTAGTATTATAAATTAAGAGGAAATAATATGGAAAATTTTTTAAAGTATCTTTCTACCGCTCCTGTCTTGTTTGTTGCATGGATGACTTTCACTGCAGGGTTTATAATTGAGGCAAACCGTTTTTATCCTGATGCATTAACTTTCCCAGTTTTTTAATTCAATAGACTATGATTAACTTAATAAACAACGTCTAGAAGTTGTTTATTGAGTTAATCATAATCTATTGAATACTAATAGTCTACATAAATATTTACAAAAAATTTAAAAAGATAAATTATGAATATATACTTTCCAGCAACTGATTATACTGATTTAAATTTTCCAACAAAAAATCTACCACTTAATACTACTGAGTCTATCTCAAATAATGAGAATGAAAGCCATATTAATATTGATCAGGAAGATATTGAAATTAGTGAGTTTTATAAAAAATACGGTATAAAAAAAGATAGATTTGATACTACAGCATCAAGAAAGAAGTTAAATAAAATTAAAGTCTATTTTCTAGTTAAATCTAAGTTGGTGAAAGGAAAAGAAGTTCAATATGCTGTCCCAATTCGTACTTTTGATGATTTGGGTAATTCCATCATAGAAAAATCAAACGCACTTGTGGCCAGTTTTTTTCATGTCAAGGCAGATCAAAATCTACCAGGTAAATACATAGAGGGTAGACCAGGTACACGTCCCTTTCGCTTAGATCATCTAATCGATACAGAACCTCCTTTTGGTACTGAAGAAGAAGTCCCACTAGAAAATTTTATATTACCAAGGAAGTATGGAGCTGACGGCGTTAAATTAGATTTACCTAAAGATTCAGGGTTAGATGATCCATCAAGACTAAGGGTAGAGAGCGCTGTTGATGAGTTTGGTATAATGAGATCTTACGTTTTCTTCCTTAGTGAATATGAGTATACTGATTCAACAATGGATAATACATTTTTAGTAAATTCATCTAGGTATGGAACAGATGCTCGAGAAAAAAAGAGCTCTTATGGAGAAAAAGATGACCATGGTTTCTTAAAGCGTATTAAAGAAATCAATTATAAAGAGGATGGACTTAAATCATTTAGTATTTCAAATATTTTATCACTTGTTTTTGGATCTAAAAGTGCAAGAATAGATAAAAATATCATCCCTATTTTCTCTAAGCTAGAAGATGCTCAAGATCTTTTAATAACGGTTCTTGAAGAAATCAATCAACCATTTCAGGTTCGAAGAAAAGTTGAAAAACCTACTACTACTGAATATTATAGAAGTTTAGATTATTTAGATGATTCCTTTAGTCTTCAAAATCGATATTTTTTCCCGAACCCTGAGAGTAGGATAGATCAAATTAAAGATTTTTTAATAAAATATAGGTTAATTAAACCACGTAATATATCTTCAGCATCACAGGATAATTATTATAATGAAAATCGATATCAAATAAAGGGGCCATTTTTTGTCGAAGATATAGAGTTGACGGGTGATGATGCATATGTACCAATGTCCCAGCAGTCCTTTGCTCCAAAATATATTTGGAGAGAGTCTGATTATTGGGCTTTTTTGAGAGACTATTTCCCAGGTCAGGCTGAAGAATACAGTTGGTTAGAGTCTAGATATATAAGTGAATCTGATAAAGGACTACTTCAAAAAAGTAGAGATATTAAAATTGTATCGATGGGTCTTGCTGATTTTTTAGAGTTTTGGAACGATCCTACAAAAAAAAATGCTGAGGTTTTATTTATACCGTCTTCAGAAAAATTAAATAAAAAGAAACTACCTTTTTCATCTAAAAAATCTCAAGATCAATTCTACAACTACCAACAGAAATTTCGAGGTTCTAAAAACCAAGATACAAAAAAATATACTTATGAGATAAAAGTTTCACCGAAATAAAATAAAATCACGCTAACAGATAAAGTATACATACTTGTTTCTATTAGTGCAAGCTTTTTTAATTGCTATTAATTTTTTCTTTCTTGATAAATTAATAAATCGTCTCTAGATTTATCAAGAAAGAAAAAATTTATTAAAATTTTAACTCTGCCGCTTGAACTTTTTCAAATTGTTTTTTCTTGATTACAAAAAAGATTTGTGTAAATAAGACAGAAAAAGCAAAAACTATAAACCCAATAACTCGACTTGGATCTTGTAAAACAATCTCGACATCTGTCTGACCAAATCCTCCAACATTAGGGTCTTTTGTTAAAGGCTGATCTAACTTAATATTATCATTCTTTGAAACAAGTAATGATAATCCTTTTGGAATGTTTTGCTTAGTTTCTTTCCCATTAGAATTTACCATTGTGATTAAAGTTTCACCTTTATCTAAAGGCTGAATATCTGTAATCTGTCCTTCAAACGAAGAAGTTACAACATTATTATTACTTTTTTCACCTGTAGGATATATCTGCCCACGCCCTCTATTTGCACCCACGTAAATTGGATACTTTAAAAAATTAATTTTTTTATTAGTCGCTGGGTCTGGTGATAAAACAGGAAAAATAATTTCTTGATGAGTATCTCCTGCAATTGGCCCAACAACAAGTATATTATCTTGTGTTGAACTGTAAGGAGATATATAAACCCCTTTACTTTTTTCTTTAATTTCTTTTGAAATTAAATTATTTGGTGCTAATTTAAAGCCCTCTGGTAATATAACAACTGCGCCAACATTTAATCCACTTAATTGTCCATTCCCTAAAATTTGTTTTGCATCTTTTGCATAAGGAATTTTTACAGCAGCTTCAAAAACTTTATTAGGTAGCACTGCCTTTGGTGATTCTATTTGTACAGGCTTTTCTGCTAAATGACAATTTGCACATGCAATTCGTCCATTTGCTGCACGAGGGTTTGTGTATCCTTGTTGAGCATATATTGGGTAAGCTTCTGACATTCTAGTAGAAAATGGAAGACTACTGATTATAAAAATAAAACTTATTATGAAAAATTTCATTAGCCTTTTCAAAAGTTCCATATTGGAATGAGGTAAAATAAAAAATTTTATATTAATATTACTTGATAAAAAGAATTTTAAATGTTTTCTTATTTCTTTATTTATAAGCTCTTGTTTATTAGATTAATTGAGGTAATGCTACCCAAAAAATATAAAAGAAATAACGCACTTGATAATAATAATTGCGTTACAGGATCTGCTGATGGAGTTAATATTGCCCCTAACATTGTACAAAACAGTATCATTGGTCGCCAATAACTTAACATTTTTACAGGATCAATTATTCTTGAAACACTTAACATAACTTGAATAATTGGAACTTGAAATACTAATCCCGCGCTAACAAATAAAGTAGAGACAAAGCTGAAGTATTGAGTAAATGACCAAAGAGGTTCAACAACATCGGAACCATAAAGAAGAAAAAAATTTAAAGCGGCAGGAACCAATAAGAAATAAGAAAAAAATAGCCCAAGAAAAAATAAGAAAATACAACCAGTTAATGTAAACAATATAATATTTTTCTCATTTTTAGTTAAAGCAGGTCTAAAAAAAAAAATTGTTTGGATAATAACCAAAGGAGTAGAAAATAATAACCCAGTATAAAGTGACATTACCAGTGTTGAAACAAAATATTCCCCAGGTGATAATTGAAAAAATTGTATATTGGGTACAGGATTCTCTAAAATTTTAACTAATGTCTTAACATTATAAAGTGTAAAAGATGTTATAATACAAAAAAAACTTAAAATATAACAAAGGCGATGTCTTGTTTCATGATAATGCTCATTGAAAAAAAGTTCTAAATCATCTAATTCCTTAGAGAAATTCTGAATAATTTCGTTTTGAGCAACATCATAAAAAGGATAAAATTTAAACTTTAATGATTTAAAGTTTTCTTCCATAATTTTTATTAACCTTTGTAAAACTATATAAATTTAAAAGCTTTTACTTTAGCAGATGCTATTTTCAGCTCTTGTGAAGCATCAATTATTTCTTTTGTTGTTTTAGCTAAATCTAAATTTTTTTTTGCTTGTGCTAAAATTTCTTTTGCTTTAGCATAATCGTCTTTTACTACTTCTTCAACTCCACTAATTAATACTTGAATTTCATCATTCATAATGACAGCAAAGCCACCTAATACAATAATTGGTGTCCATTTTGAATTAACTTTAATTCGAAGAATTCCAATTTCTAGCGAAGTAATTAAAGGTGCATGACCTGTAAGTATACCTAATTGACCTGTAAGACTAGGTAAAACTACGCCATCAGCAGTAGTATCCCATACTAATCCATCTGGAGCAATTACACGAATATTTAAACTCATTGAAAATTTCCTAATTAATTTTGTAAAGTTTTTGCTTTAGAGATTGCTTCATTAATATCCCCAACTAAATAAAAAGCTTGTTCTGGTAAATCATCTAATTCTCCACCTAAAATCATATTAAAACCTTTAATTGTATTTTCTAGATCTACATATTTTCCCGGTGAACCGGTAAATACTTCTGCAACAAAGAATGGTTGTGATAAGAAACGTTCAATTTTTCTAGCACGATCTACAACTAAACGATCTTCTTCTGATAATTCATCAATCCCTAAGATAGCAATAATATCTTGTAGTTCTTTATAACGTTGTAATGTTTCTTTAACTAATTGAGCTGTTTTATAATGTTCATCGCCAACAATTAAGGGTTGTAACATTGTTGAAGTTGAATCTAAAGGATCTACTGCAGGGTATATTCCTTTTGCTGCTAATCCTCTCGATAATACTGTTGTAGCATCTAAATGAGCGAAAGTAGTTGCTGGCGCTGGATCAGTTAAATCATCCGCAGGTACATAAACAGCTTGAATAGATGTTATCGAACCTTGATTAGTTGAAGTAATACGTTCTTGTAAAGCACCCATTTCTGTTCCTAATGTTGGTTGGTATCCTACTGCTGAAGGCATACGACCTAGTAATGCTGAAACCTCAGATCCAGCTTGTACAAATCTAAAAATATTATCAATGAATAGTAAAACATCTTGCTTATTGATATCACGGAAGTATTCAGCCATTGTTAATGCAGTTAAACCTACACGCATACGTGCTCCAGGTGGCTCATTCATTTGACCATAAACTAAAGCTACTTTAGAGTCTAATAAATTTTTTTCGTTTATTACGCCGGACTCTTTCATTTCCATATATAAATCATTTCCTTCACGTGTTCTTTCGCCTACTCCACCAAAAACAGAAACACCACCATGAGCTTTAGCAATATTATTAATTAATTCCATAATTAAAACTGTTTTACCTACTCCGGCACCTCCAAAAAGACCAATTTTTCCACCCCTACGGTAAGGAGCTAATAAATCTACTACTTTAATTCCTGTTTCAAAAATAGCGGGTTTAGTTTCAAGATCAGTAAATGCTGGAGCAGGTCTATGAATAGGTAATGTTTCTTCACCAACACTATCAGGTAAGTTATCAACAGGCTGACCTAAAACATTAAAAATACGTCCCAGTGTTGGCTTACCAACAGGAACTGAAATAGGAGAACCCATGTCAATAACTGTTACTCCTCTTTGTAGACCATCAGTTGCACTCATTGCAATAGCACGAACTCGGTTATCACCTAATAATTGTTGTACTTCACAAATAATTGGGCCTTCCTTCCCTTGTACCTCAAGAGCGCTATAAATTTTTGGTAAAACACCCGAAGAAAAAACAGCATCTATAACTGGTCCAATAACTTGTGTTATATAACCACTATTAACATTTTTTTCATTCGCTACTTTTTTCTTAGTCATTTTTTAATTCTTTACGTTAATATTTAATAATGAAACCTGAGAAATTCTTAATTAATCAGAGCTACTTTTGAAAATAAAAGTAAATACATAGGTATTTTAGACTAAAAAAAATTTCTTCTATAGGTTATCGAAGTAAAAAAAAGATTAATAAATTTCGGTTTTTGATATCAAAATTAATTATATTATTAAGAGTTTAAGACCTATATTGAAAGTCGACCTGTAGTACGCAGCCAATTTTGAGCTTCAATATAATTGTTGGGTGCAAGATTAACCGCTTGTTTCCAATATTCTGCTGCTTTATTAAAAAGTAGTTTAGCAACATCAATGTTTTGTTTTTCTGAAGCTTTTACACCTTGATAATGATATATAACAGCAATATTATTTAAAGCTTGTGGTAAATTTGGATTTAATTCTAATGCTTGATGATAATATTCTAAAGCTTTTAAATATTCACCGTTACTTGAATAAATTAATCCAATATTATATAAAATAAAGCTCCGATCGTAAGGGTCTTCTTCTAGCTGTAAAGCTTCATAATAATTTTCTAAAGCTTCAGCATACTCGCCTTCAGATTGTGCGGACATGCCATCTCTGTAGTAGAAAAAAGCTTGTTTCTCTTCCTTACTCGCTGGGAAAACTTTTAAAATAATGTCTGCCATAATTGTAAAAGTTTTATCTATAAAGTTATCATTTCTTTGTGAACGACTCATATTTTATAAAATTTTATATCCTTTATATTTTATTTCTTCAAATAATGTAAAAAAGTATATTTGCGATTTATGTGAATATTTATTTTTAAGTTGTAGCTAATTCTCTACTGACGTTACAAAAGGTAATAAATGTAAATATCGGGCTCTTTTAATAGCTTTTGAAAGCTGTCTTTGTTGTTTTAAAGTTAAATTTGTTGATCTACGAGATTTTATTTTGCCATGCTCTGTTGAAAAAGCTAATAAGATATCGACTTGTTTATAATCAATTGTTGCTGTTGGCTTAAGTTTAAACGGTTGGCGTCGAACTTTTTTTTTATTGTCCTTAACTCTATTCTTATCTTTAAGATTATCTTTATTTTTTTCTATACTTCTATTTTCCATAGCAGTTCCCTCCCTTAAATCTTCTAATTTAGTTATCATATTGTTTATTTTATTTCTTTTTGTTGCGTATGTAAATTACAATTAGGGCAATATTTTTTTAATTCAAGTCTATCCGGTGTATTTCTGCGATTCTTTGTTGTTGTATAATCAATTTTTCTTGAACTTTTTCTTCTTATTTTTTGACCGTCAGAAGCTTGTACTTTTTCAATATTATTTGACGTTTTTTTACAGTCCATACATCTTAATGTTATGATAATCCTAGCGCCTTTATTTTTTGCCATATTGAAATTATTAAATTATAGTATTTTCTTAAATGATAATTATTAGTAGTCTTTGTAATAGTAATCAGGATATGAATATATAGTATAGTATCTTATATTAAGTTAGAGATCAATAGACGTATAATATTACTATTGTTTTATTTTTTCAAGATATTGATATTATTTAATATGAATCTCTTGAATTTTTCATCTTTTCAGTATATATTAGCAAGGATAACATATCTTACAAAACAATTTAAAAGGATAAAAAATTTTAAGTTTTAAAGAATGTTAAGATTATAAGAATGAAATAGTCGACCATTATATAATTTTTTTAATTAATACAATTTTTAGGAGGTACATTTATGTTTGAACGGTTCACTGAACGTGCTTTACAGGTAATTATGATGTCACAAGAAGAGTCGAGGCGATTAGGACATAATTTTGTTGGTACAGAACAGATTCTTTTAGGTCTATTAGGTGAAGGCTGTGGGGTTACAATTAATGCGGTTAGAGAATACGGAATTACTATAAGAAAGGTAAGAATAGAGGTTGAACGTCTAATAGGTAAGGGAACTGGTTTCGTCGCAATAGAAATACCTTTTACCCCTAGAGCCAAGAAAATATTAGAAATGTCAATAAAACAATCTAAAGATTTGAACCATAGTTATATAAATACAGAACATATTTTTTTAGCCCTTCTAAATGATACAGATGGGATTTGTGCAAAAGTTCTGCAAAATCTAGGGGCAAATATACCTCGTATAAAATCATATATACTTAATGAATTAGATCAAAATCATGAAGGTTCTCCAAAAGTCTTAGCAAATGTAGGAGCGGGAGATCAACCTTCAAACCCAAATTTAAAACAGACGAAAGACTTATTTCTTTTTGATGATCTAGATCCAAGCTCTCTAACGGCGCCAAATCTAATGGAGTACACAACAGATCTGACAGAGTCAGCTGAAAGAGCAAAAATCGATCCTGTTGTTGGGAGAGAAAATGAAATTGAAAGAGTAATACAAATCATATCTAGACGTCGAAAAAATAATCCAATATTAATTGGTGAGCCTGGAGTAGGTAAAACAGCTGTAGCAGAAGGTTTAGCTCAACGAATTGTACAGCGTGAAGTTCCAAGTGAATTACATGACTACAAAGTATTTGTTTTAGATATAACTTTATTATTAGCTGGAACAAAGTATAGAGGTGAATTTGAAGAGCGTTTAAAACGGATTGTTCAGGAATTAAAAGAACAAAAGAATATTATTATTGTAATTGATGAGGTTCATACATTAGTGGGTGCTGGTGCAGCTGAAGGAGCACTAGATGCTGCAAATATTTTAAAACCTGCGTTAGCACGTGGTGAATTACAATGTATTGGAGCTACAACGATCGATGAGTATAGACAGCATATTGAAAAAGATCCAGCTTTAGAACGTCGTTTCCAACCTGTGTGGGTAAACGAACCGAGTATCGAAGAAACGATAACTATTTTGAAGGGCTTAAGATTACGTTATGAGCAACATCATAGGCTAGAAATTACTAATGAAGCTTTAGTAGCGGCAGCCAATTTAGGAGCTCAATACATAGCTGATCGATTTTTACCTGATAAAGCAATTGATTTAATTGACGAAGGTAGTGCAAGAGTAAGATTAGTAAACTATCGTCTTCCACCAGCAGTACAGATTTTAGATAAAGAGTTACGAAGAATTTTAGAAGATAAGGATTTAGCAGTTCGTGAGCAGAGATTTGAAACAGCTACCGAAATCAGAGATGATGAATTAAGCTTAAGGTCACAAATGGGTGCTATCATCAAAGCTAGTAACACACCTATTCCTAAAGGAGTACTTGAAAGACTAAAAGTTGGATCTCAAGATATTGCTTCAATCGTAGCATTATGGACTGGTGTTCCAGTTACAAAAATTACTAAAGATGAAAATACAAGATTATTAGAATTAGAAAGTGTTTTACATAAAAGGGTTATTGGGCAGAAGGAAGCTGTATCAGCGGTAGCTCGAGCTGTCCGTCGAGCAAGAGTTGGAATGAGAAATATGAAACGACCAATTGCTAGTTTCTTCTTTTCAGGTCCAACCGGGGTTGGAAAAACTGAATTAACCAAGACTTTAGCCTCATTCTTTTTTGGAGCAGAAGATTCAATGGTTCGTTTAGATATGTCTGAATTTATGGAACGACATACGGTAGCGAAATTAATTGGCTCGCCCCCAGGTTATATAGGGTATAATGAAGGTGGCCAACTAACAGAAGCCGTTCGTCGTAAACCCTACACTGTTGTACTTTTTGATGAGGTAGAAAAAGCTCATCCTGATGTATTTAATTTATTACTTCAAATACTTGAAGATGGTCGTTTAACAGATTCTAAAGGACGAGTTATAGATTTTAAAAATACAATTTTAATCATGACTTCTAACCTAGGTTCTAAAGCTATACAAGATAATGATTTATCTTCGCAAGGAATGGGCTTTAGCGGAGAGAAAGCTGACACACAAAAAACAAAATACGCTCAATTATGTAATACGGTAGGAGAAAGCCTTAAAGCATTCTTTAAACCGGAATTTTTAAATCGTATAGATGAGATAATAGTTTTTGAACAACTTACTAAAACTAATATAACTCAAATCGCTGTTATTATGATTAATGACTTGATTGAGAGAGTAAAAGCTGAGAAAGATATTACGCTTTCCTTAACACCACGGATGATGGAATTATTAGTTGAAGAAGGCTTTAACCCTACTTATGGTGCACGACCTCTACGTCGTGCGATTGTAAAATTAGTTGAAGATAAGGTTTCTCTTGAATATTTACGTTACAAAAATGAAAATGATGATGAGGATCCGGTAGATGTTTTAGTAGACGTTGATCTTAATAAGGTTAAAGTTTCAATATCTAAGACTGTTATAAAAGAAGAGGTAAAACCAAAAGCAGAAGTAAAACCACAGCAAGAAAAACGCGCATATAAAATTATAGTACCTCGGTTAGAAAAAATAAGAAAAGAGGAAGAGGCAAAAGAAAAAGCACAATTAAATTAGAGGTAGAAATAAAAGTAAGATAACCATGAGTTTTAGATAGAATAATTAATAATTGGTAAAAAGATCTAATCAATGATAACAAGAAGCATCAAATTACTCTTGTTATCCCTGATTAGACTCTTTATTATATATAATATATATCTTAAGATCCTATTATCTTAAATCTAATTACGAGACAGAATAGATTCACAAACTATTCCTTTAGTACTTTATAATAAGGTTCTACATCTAAAATTTAGTATTTTCCTCGAGAATTTTCTTCAATTTAATAATTTTATTCTAACTATTTCGTATATCTTATAAAATAAAAGAGATAATTTGCAGAGTTTAGATAGCAAAAATAAAGATATTATCTAAGAAAAACAAAATTCAATTTTCTACTATCTACAGAATTACTAATAATATTTTAAATAATTATGGAAAGAACTATTTCAGTTTTAGTTGAGAAGGATACAGGAGGTTTAGTACGTATTATAAGTCTCTTAACGCGAAGAAGGTTTAACCTCAAAAGTATTACAATGTCAACATGCGAAAGGAAATGCTATGAAAGAATAACAATTGTATTAATAAATCAAAGTGATGGGGTTGATGCTGGGAAACAATTAACAAAACAAATTCGTAAACTAGTTAATGTTGTAAATGTTAAAGATATAACTTATCTTCCTTTGGTTCAAAGAGAATTAGTATTAATAAAACTACAAGTTAATTTAATAGAAAGAGCTGAGATATCTACCCTTGCTCAAATATTTAGATTTAAGATTACTGATGTCACAGACTCTACAGTTATTCTAGAGGTTACTGCTGACCAGGGAAAAATTGCTGCTTTAGAAAAGATGTTGGAAAAGTATAATATTTTGCAGTTATCAAGGACTGGAGGTATAGCTCTTATACGAGAATCTGGAGTTAGTACATTATCTTTAAAAGAATACCCTGAATTTGATCCTCGGACAGGCCAAAACTATTTAAAGAATATTGAAGACTTGTTTCAAAAAGACTATTAGACATCTTTAATATTATAGTAATTAAATTTTCTTTCTCCTCTTATAATAAAGCTATTATTTTTATATTACACCTATTTTATAAGAGACAAAGTAAATTCTACTGAGAGTATTATTGAAATGCTAGTTCGTCTTGCTAGTCAAATAATAAATCGAATAAGAGATAGGATGAAAAATTTAAGCTTTTTTTATTTGAATCTAGCCAACCACCAGGCTTTTCCTGATATGATAAGCATTCACTAACATCCCATTCCAAAGCATATAACTGTTTCTTAGAAAAAAAATTTATACATAATAAAATCGGTGCCTGAGGGAAAAAAGGTTTTGTTTGGCACTTTATCTTTTCTTGGTGCTGTTCTTCAATAATCGAATAAACTCTACATCTATTTATCCTATCGCAATTTAGACAGATGCACATAATTAAGCCTTTTAGTTATATTTTAAGTTAGTAAGATTCCCATATTCCTATATTTTGTTCTAAATATTTTCGCAATCCCTATCTCCAAATCTTAGTCTAAAGTATGAATAGACACCCTAAATTTTAGGTTAGTTGTATTAATGTAGATTCAAGAGTAATTCAACTATCTTCCTACTAAATAAAGACTCTCATTGAAAGTTTAAATACAAGATTAAACTTGATAAGATTCTTATTATTACTTTTAATTAAAAAGATGCTTTCATTAGTATTATATATCTAATATATTAGAATAGTAAATTTAATGACTTAACTTACCAACAATTAGAAGATATAAATATTTAGATTTTTTGCCTAATTATCTCCATTTACATTTTTTAACATAAACGGGTTCAGGTTTTTTTTTTTATTCTTAATTGAATTAGATTAGCCTGGCATATGAATAATTATTACTTGGGTCACCTGGGACTTGAACCCAGAACTTTTCGGTTAAAAGCCGATTACTCTACCATTGAGTTAGCAACCCTCTACTTGTCTGATAATAGCATAGTTTAAGTCTAAACTATGCTATTATTAATTTAATATGCTAACCCCATACTACGCGTTGTTTCAGCACCTAAATAGACACGAATACTTAGAAAATCTGTCGGACAAGCAGTTTCACAGCGCTTACAGCCCACGCAATCTTCGGTACGAGGAGCTGAAGCGATTTGTTTTGCCTTACAACCATCCCAAGGAACCATCTCTAGTACATCTGTAGGGCAGGCTCTAACACACTGTGTACAGCCAATGCAAGTGTCATAAATGTTTACTGAATGTGACATATTTAATTTATATAAAGTTATTACGAAGAGGTAATTTAAAAGATTAGAAATTACCAATTAAAATATTCTAATTGATAATTAAAGATTACAACCTATTATATCTTAAAAGGGATTTACTTGTCAATGAATATCGAAAAGTCTCGTAGATAAGAGGTCTTTAGATTTTATAAGCAGTAGCCATGTAAAATATAATTAAATATTAAACAAATAAAGACTTAGCATCAGAAAATTTTTATTGTAATTCTAATTAAGATAATTTATCACAGAAGATATCATAACTTCTTAATATTTATTCGTATAAGAGATGAATCTCGACTATTACGAACGGAGAGACTTGAACTCTCACAAGAAACCTTACTAGAACCTAAATCTAGCGCGTCTGCCAATTCCGCCACGTTCGTGTGTATTAATAGTATTATATACTATCGGCTTTTTAATATTCGTCCCTAATCAGATAAAACCTCTATACTAGACTAAAGAAATAATAATATACCTAGAATAATTGAGTATTTTATAGATCCTAACAAAATTACCAATCGAATAAAACTAATTATAGTAGAATGATAAAATATCATTTTATTTCTAAGAATCTAATAGTTTTATTCTCAGTTTCTGTTTAAATCTAAAAAAAGATATTAACTTATTATTCTTATCTATAATTATTCTACAGAACCTGTAATCTCTTTACCGTTACTTTTTTCTTTCATAAGAGCTAATGCTGCATCTTTTTTCTCTTTCTGAAAAAAAGTTTTGGCTGAATTAAGAGCTAGTCTTGAAGCCTTTTCACCTTTTTTCTTCCAAATTGATAACCTAGTTTTACCTTTCGCCTTTGAACGTCTTGATTTCGGAACAGCCATTCCATGAGAAGAATCTTCTACCACTAGGTCTAGTATTATTAAGTCTTTTGTAATCATAAATTTAATTTTTTTTATTTCTAAATCTAAAACTAATGATAGATAAATTAATCCTAATAACCCTCTGTAGAGATTAGGAGTCGACTTTTCATTTATCTGATAGATTTACTAAGACGACTACCCCCAAGGGAATTCGAATCCCTGTTCCCTCCGTGAAAAGGAGATGTCCTAGGCCTCTAGACGATGGGGGCAGCATTCATTGTTCTCGCCTAGTGCTATGCTACCCATAATATTCATATATTTTTTAACCTACCTCATTAATCGATATCAATATACTTTAAGTAAGTATAGATAAGACAATTTTCTCTTATTGCATCTCATTCTCTAGAATCAGTCCGTACTATGATTATTTAGTCTAGCAAGTAGGCCCAGAAGGAATTGAACCTTCATTAGAAACTTAGAAGATTTCGGTCTTTATCCATTAGACGATGGGCCCTAATTGATTCGAACTTAGTCTTCAATCCAAATGCTTTAGCATATGGGTCAAAACTAGATCTCAAATAATACTACTACTATACACCAAAAGGATATACGTAAAAAATTAATTATATAATTAATTAATTCTTTACGTATGTTATTTTTATATTTACTAAAATTTAATAACGATCTCCCGAAGGTCTTGCTTGAACAGCATAACTTGAAATTGTATATTGAATATTACGGCCTTGAACTTCATTACGTTCTAAGTAGAAACCTGGCTCATTAATAGGGCGTTGTACAATAAATGACATTACACAACTTTCTGTACCAATACTAGCATCGAAAGCATTAATTTTAATATAACCTTCTGGGTTAACTTTTCTACATTCAGCAAGTTCATACATTACTGCAGCTGGATCTTTAACATCAAATAAAGGAAGACCCCATAATTCCCAATAAGAATTACGTGGATGAGGATCATCTGTCCATTCAACACTAACTGCCCAACCTTTTGACATAGCATAACCTACTTGTAGTTTAATTTGCTCATCACTTAAATCTGGTAAAAACGAAAAACATCCTTGTGTAACTCTCATCACTATTCAAATATTCCTTGGAGATAAATATATAAATTTTATTGTTAGTCTAAAACTAAACTTTTTGTTTTCTCTTTACTTTTATTTAAACTAATATAGAAATTAAAGTTTTTTTAGAAAAGAATTAAGTAGATTTAATAACATCTATAAAAACTCTCTGGATAAATTTTTCTAATTCAAAATTAGAATTATCGACTTCCTGTTGCAACTTCAACGAAATCAGGTGTATCTGTCGAAGTATAATCGAAAGTAATATCTTTCCATAAATCTAAGGCGGCTTTTAAAGGCCCACAAGTAGTTGCAGCTTTACGTAGGATTTCTGGACCTTCACCAACGTAGTCACGTCCTTCATTACGAGCTAAAACCATAGATTCTAGAGCAACACGGTTTGCTGTTGCACCTGACTGAATACCATCTGGATGACCAATAGTACCACCACCGAATTGTAGAACTACATCATCACCTAAATAATAAAGAAGTTGGTGCATTTGACCACAATGGATTCCTCCAGAAGCTACAGGAACACATTTTCTAAGAGCTGCCCAATCCATATCAAAGAATAGACCTTCGGCTAAATTAATTTTCAGATGAGTTAATAATAAACTATTGTAGAATCCTTTAACCATTAATGGATCCCCTTCTAACTTACCAACAACCGTACCTGCATGAATATGATCCACACCACACATACGCATCCATTTACAGATAACTCTGAAATTAATACCATGGTTTTTTTGACGGGCATAAGTAGAATTACCTGCACGATGTAAATGTAAAATCATTTCAGCTTTTCTTGCCCATATTGCCATACTTTGGATTGCTGTATAACCGATAACTAAATCGATCATAACAATAACTGAACCAATTGAATGCGCGTATTCTGCACGTTCATACATTTGTTCCATAGTAGCAGCGGTAATGTTAAGATAAGAACCTTTAACTTCACCTGTTGCAGCAGCAGCTCGGTTAACACCTTCCATACAGTATAAGAAACGTTCTTTCCAACGCATAAACGGTTGTGAATTAATATTTTCATCATCCTTAAGGAAGTCAAGACCACCAGTTAAACCTTCATAAACAACACGTCCGTAGTTTTTACCAGAAAGACCTAATTTAGGTTTTACAGTAGCCCCTAATAAAGGACGACCAAATTTATCTAATCTTTCTCTTTCCACAACCACACCTGTTGCTGGGCCTTGGAAAGTTTTTAAGTAAGCGTAAGGGATTCTCATGTCTTCTAAACGTAAGGCTTTAACAGCTTTGAAACCGAAAACGTTACCAATAATAGATGCTGTTAAGTTAGCAAGAGAACCTTCTTCAAATAAATCACATTCGTAAGCTATGTAAGCAAAGAATTGGTCACTTGTTCCGGGTACTGGATCTACTCTATATGCTTTTGCTCTATAGATATCACAAGCAGTTAATAAGTCTGTCCAAACTACCGTCCATGTTGCAGTAGAAGATTCGCCGGCAACAGCAGCGGCAGCTTCAACGGGATCTACACCTGGTTGTGGAGTGATACGAAAAAGAGCTAGAATATCAGTTTCTTTAACGTTATAATCGGCATCCCAATATCCCATTTTGGCATATGGAATAACACCTGATTCGTAACGTTCACTTTTTATTCGAGTTCGATTCTGCACATCTTCAGGCATATAGATTCTCCGGTGCCAACCAAAAACTCTTAATAGAACCTCACAATGATATTAGAGAATCGTACTAGGAGTCCCCAAAACTAGTCTTAGATAAATCAATAACTATACCTCTCCTTCAGCCAGACTAGATATTTTATTTTTAAACGTAGATAAAAAAAATTAATAAACGTAAAAAAATTATATATACCTTTGTGCTATTTTTTTTTAATGTATTATCATGATACAGTTACATTCGTATAGAGAAAATTTATTCTTAAGAGGCGATATAGCCAAGTGGTAAGGCCGTGGATTGCAAATCCTCTATCCTCAGTTCGAATCTGAGTGTCGCCTAAAATTAAAATCTTTGTTCAACATTACAATATGGTAAAGTAGGGGACTAGAAGTAGGGGGTGTGGCGGAATGGTAGACGCAACGGACTTAAAATTTTGAGCATCAAATCATAAACTTGATTAGCAAAGTAAGTTCTCAAATTCAAGGGAGTCTAAGTCACCTTTGTTGATATGATAATCTTGAGCCAAGAAATAGTAAGGTGCAGAGACTCGACGGGAACTACCGTAATTGGTAAAGAAAGAGTCCAATCTCTAAGAGTATAAGGATAAGCGAAAGCTTTTTATGCTTATGATGAAAATCATGTTGAGATGAAAATCCGTTGATATATATAATCGTGAGGGTTCAAGTCCCTCCACCCCCAATAAAATACTCGAGCAAACTAAGTAATATTATGTGTTAAAAAGTATAGGATAAGTGGACTTAGCTCTTCTGGAATGGATAGAAATAAAATAGATAGAAAATTGTTTAAAGGCTCCGCCTCCTTCATATTTAATCAAATGCTAGTATATAGCTCCTGATGTAGTCGGTAGTATCAACAAGAAATAAAACTCTTACGAGATTTTTATAAACTAAAAATCAACTTTCATTATAACCTTTATTCACATCGATATTAAAAAATTAGGATGGTAGGATTTAAACCTAGAGCATCCTTTTTGCTTAACTTGTAAATTTTAATTTATGTTTGAACCTGATTTATTTATCACTTATACCTCTTTTCCAACACAAAAAGTTAAATGATAGGTTATCCTTTTTTCCCTTACTAGCGTGAAGCAATCTTATTAAACTGTTGTAAAGCAACTCGTCCAATGTTATATAATGCCCATGAAGCTGCAGCTAAAACAGGGAAAAAAACAAATAAAAGACGTAGATCCATACTAATACTCCTAATTAAATTTTTTACTAAATTTTCATTCGTGTCGAAATGAATCTTTTCTTAAGTATAGATTTGTCTATATGTATATGTAATTAATTTATAATTAACTACTAAACCTATGTTACGAGGGAGCTAAAAAAATAAGGTCCCTTATCTAAGCAAAAACATAAGAATATATCATATTTTTATTAATTACGAATTAATATTTAAATTTAAACTTTATGAATAGCCCTTAGTTTTTGTCAAATAGATTACTATTAAAGTTATTCTAATTTATCCTCCATATAGTTATGAACCTTTATATGTTATCTTTAATCATTGATCTTTCCTTATTGGCTGCTCTAAATAATTTTTGACAAAATTCAATCTTGGTAGTTATTATTTTTTCCTAGACTTTATTAGAAATATATTTATTATATTAAATATAATATAAAATGAAAAATTTTTCATTTAATTTAGAACAATTAAAAATTCTTCAAACACTAAAAAATGAAGGTAATTTAACAACAGCAGCAAAAATTTTATACTTGTCACAACCAGCTCTAAGTTTACAGATTAAAAGTTTAGAAAAAAACCTTTATTCGAAAATCTTGAGAAGAAAAAAGAAACAGATATATTTCACTCCTGAAGGAGAACTCATTTTAGATTATGCTAATAAGATTTTACAGTTATGTGAAGAAGTTGATAGGGCTGTTCTATACCTTAAAAAATTTAGAAGATTTAGTTTAAGAGTCGGTTCGGATAAGATTATAGGAGAATCTATATCACTAAAGCTAATTGATTTATTCTCTAAGCGTTATTCGTATGTTGTTGTTCAGCTGAAAATTAGTTCTACTCAAAGTATCTCTTGGGATATAGTTAATGGTAAAATTGATATAGGAATTGTTCAAGATGATATGGTTCCTACAAACATATACAGTTCTTTGTCTATTACTCCTTATTTTCAAGATAAAATGGTTTTAGTTTTTGCAAAGACTTATCAACAAAAATTCCCGACTAATATAAGCGAAAAAAATTTATCTAATTTAACTTTTATTGCTACAAAATCTCATTTAGAAGAAAGAGAACCTGTAGATCAAATCCTAAAGAGATTTAGTACTCATGAAAAACAATTAAAAATAAATCTAGAATTAAATTCTGTTAAGTCTCTTAAGCGTGCTGTGGAGGATGGATTAGGAGTCTCATTTTTATCAACCATGTTAATTAGAGAAGAATTGTATTCTAAACGTATTCATTCATTGCATGTCGAAGGTATAAGTAACTATAAACAGTTTACAATAATTCTTAATCTAAAAAATAACGAATCCTATTTATGTGAACAATTCTATAATTATTGCCTGTTTATAGCAAGATCAAGTTTTTATAGTAAATTTCTTAATTTAAGATCATAAGTGGAAAACTTATTATAATTTTTTTAAACACCTAATATATTTTGATGTTTAAAAAATTATAATAAGTAATCTAAATTAAGATAAATTAAGAAGTATTAGGTAAGCAAAACTAACACCTCCAAATGAGCCAACAAAAAATCCAGATGTAAATTGGTTCCAATTTTTCCCATTTAGTAAATCATTATTATTAATAATATCATTATCTGATTCTTGAAATGTTACTTTCCCATACATTGCTAAACAAACGGTTAGTAGAGTAACAAGTCCTACCGAAGATAAAAATCCTATTAAAAGTGCAATCTCAGATTCTCGAAGGGGTCCTAATTTTTCAAAAGGTCCTAATAATAAATAACCATGAGCCATACCAATTTCTAATCCGCGTAAAAGAGGTGATAATCCTTTTCTATAAGCAGGTAAACTACCTAAATAAGCCTTTGTTGCTGCTGACGAAGTTACTGGTGTTGATAAATGACCAACTGAAGGATCATTATTGTACGGTTTAATAAAACTTGTCATATTTATTTGATAAAAGTATTTATATCTTTTTAAAAGAGAATAATTTAGGATTCTAAAAAATGAAAAAGCTTTTTTTTAAATTAGTGTATTTTTTGCTTTAGATATATAATATCATATTATATCATTTTTTAGAGTTTTTAGCCAAAGGAAAAAATGAGTGTTCTTATTGATTATTTTTTATTATTAGGTATCGCTTTCGTACTTGCATCAGGCTTATTTTTAGGATTAAAAGGTATTAAATTAATTTAATTAATTTAAAGCTTATTAAATTTTAATTTAAATTAAATTTAGAACTATATTCTAGGTATTTGTAAATTCTATAATGTAAGAAAATAAATAACTATGAGTGACAACTTATTGAAACGTGATATTGTAGTTGGTTCTAGGCGTTTTAGCAATTTTTTTTGGGCGTTTATATTATTTTTTGGGGGTCTCGGATTTTTCCTTACAGGCGTATCGAGCTATTTGAAAAAAAATTTATTATTTTTTATTAATTCTAATGACTTGGCCTTTTTACCTCAAGGGCTTGTTATGACGTTTTATGGTGTTGTAGCAATAAGTTTAAGTATATACATTAGCCTTACAGTTTTTTGGGACGTGGGAAGCGGTTATAACGAATTTGATAAACAAAATGAATTGGTCCGTATAGTAAGACGTGGATTCCCAGGTAAGAACCGTCAAATATTATTAGTTTATGCGTTTAAAAATATTAAAAGTATTAAATTAAATATTCAAGATGGTATTAATCCTAAACGAATTATATATTTATGTACTAAAGATCAGCGAGAAATTCCTCTAACACCTGTTGAACAGCCAAGATCTTTAGAAGTTTTAGAAAATGAAGCGTCAGAATTAGCAAGATTTTTAAATATTAACCTTGAAGGGCTATAATATTTCTAGAATGTGAAAATTAAACTTAATAATCTTTAACTACTATTAATTTATCTTTTATAATAATTATAAATTATAATATAGTAGGTTAACATTGCGAGCATAGTTTAGTGGTAAAACCATAGCCTTCCAAGCTATTGATGCGAGTTCGATTCTCGCTGCTCGCTACCAAAGAGAAACTCTAGATTGTTGTCATTAAATCTAAACATAGTAGGAATGAGAAATAATTTTATTATGCTTATAATTAAGTAGAAGTATAATAGATTTTTATAAAATGGAGAGAGCTTTAAAATGTCTGGTGGTTCAACAGGAGAACGTCCTTTTTCTGATATTATAACAAGTGTACGCTATTGGATTATCCATAGTATTACAATTCCTTCTTTATTTATTTCTGGTTGGTTATTCATCAGTACTGGTTTAGCTTATGATGTTTTTGGAACTCCAAGACCTAATGAGTATTTTACTCAAGATAGACAACAAGTTCCATTAGTTAATGATAGATTTAGTGCTAAGGAAGAATTAGAAGATTTAACACGAGGTTTATAATTTATTGTTATTTTTCTTCTAAGTATCCATTTATATAGATACTAAAAACTTTAGAATAAATTTATGCTATTAAAAGCAAGAGATTTCGTTGAAATGGTTTTTCTTGGCTAATGTTATTAAGTTTAGTTTTCTATACTTTTAGTAAATCATAGGGAAAAATAAAAAATCATAAAAAATAATATATATATAAATAAATAGGAAAAATATGACTAGAAATACAAATCAACCTGTAGCTTACCCTATTTTTACTTTTCGTTGGCTTGCTCTTCATGGTTTAGCTGTTCCAACAATATTCTTTTTAGGTGCAATTACATCAATGCAATTTATTCAACGATAGGAGGTTACTCAATGACAGGTCCAAATCCTAATAAGCAAGAAGTTGAAATAAGTCGTACGTCTTTATACTGGGGTTTATTATTATTTTTTGTATTAGCAGTACTTTTCTCCAGCTACTTTTTTAATTAGAGAAATTTTTCATTACTAGATAAAGTTTTTATAAGGTTAAGAAAAAATATAGGAGCTAAAAATTATTATGGCAGGAACAGGAAGAGTACCGCTTTGGTTAGTTGCATTAGCTGGTGGTTTAGGAGTTATAGTGGTTGTCGGTACTTTTATTTTTGGTTCTTATTCTGGTCTTGGTTCTTCACTTTAATTTAATTATTAAGGAAAATAGCTTATTGTTTATTTATATTGAAAAAGATACTATTGAATAAATTTAATAATTTCTAA